ATGTCACCAAAAACAGAGACTAAAGCAAGTGTCGGATTCAAAGCGGGTGTTAAAGATTACAGATTAACTTATTATACTCCGGAATATCAGACCAAAGATACTGATATCTTGGCAGCATTCCGAGTCACTCCTCAACCTGGAGTGCCCCCCGAAGAAGCGGGAGCAGCGGTAGCTGCCGAATCTTCCACTGGTACGTGGACCACTGTTTGGACCGATGGTCTTACCAGTCTTGATCGCTACAAGGGGCGATGCTATGATATTGAACCCGTTCCTGGAGAAGAAACTCAATTTATTGCCTATGTAGCTTACCCTTTAGACCTTTTTGAAGAAGGCTCTGTGACTAACCTGTTTACTTCTATTGTAGGTAATGTATTTGGATTCAAAGCTTTACGGGCTCTACGTCTGGAAGATTTACGAATTCCTCCTGCTTATTCAAAAACTTTTCAAGGCCCACCACATGGTATTCAAGTAGAAAGAGATAAATTAAACAAATATGGTCGTCCTTTATTGGGATGTACTATCAAACCAAAATTGGGTCTATCTGCCAAGAATTATGGTAGAGCGGTTTATGAATGTCTCCGTGGTGGACTTGATTTTACCAAGGATGATGAAAACGTGAATTCCCAGCCATTTATGCGCTGGAGAGATCGTTTCTGCTTTTGTGCAGAAGCAATTTATAAAGCTCAGGCTGAGACGGGTGAGATTAAGGGACATTACCTGAATGCGACTGCAGGTACATGTGAAGAAATGATGAAAAGAGCAGTATTCGCCAGAGAATTGGGAGTTCCTATAGTCATGCATGACTATCTGACTGGAGGTTTTACGGCAAATACTTCGTTGGCTCATTATTGCCGAGATAACGGCCTACTTCTTCACATTCACCGCGCAATGCACGCAGTTATTGACAGACAAAGAATTCATGGTATGCACTTCCGTGTACTGGCTAAAGCACTACGTATGTCTGGTGGAGATCATATTCATGCTGGTACTGTAGTAGGTAAACTTGAAGGAGAACGAGAAGTCACTTTGGGTTTTGTTGATCTATTGCGTGATGATTTTATTGAAAAAGACCGAAGTCGTGGTATTTATTTCACTCAAGATTGGGTCTCTATGCCGGGTGTTCTGCCTGTAGCTTCAGGAGGTATTCACGTCTGGCATATGCCTGCTCTGACCGAGATCTTTGGAGATGATTCCGTATTACAGTTTGGTGGAGGGACTTTGGGGCACCCTTGGGGAAATGCACCTGGTGCAGTGGCTAATCGGGTCGCTTTAGAAGCTTGTGTACAAGCTCGTAATGAAGGACGTGATCTTGCGCGTGAAGGTAATGAAGTGATCCGCGAAGCTACTAAATGGAGTCCTGAACTAGCTGCCGCTTGTGAAGTATGGAAGGAAATCAAATTTGAATTTGATACGATTGATCGCTTGTAATCGAGTGACTTTCGTCTGTTTGGTCCCTTAATCGAAGCGAACTCGGCCCAATCTTTTATTTTAAGATTGAGCCGAATACCGAATGGATGGGAATAGAATAATTCGGCTAGAGGAAAGGTATTTGTCTAATATCTAATATTCTAGATTACTCGATGGGGTCGGTGGATCAGTAGATCCAGGCCCGGGGGGGACAAGGATCTGCAATCTATTCTAGCTCGCACCCAAACTGAGCTGAAATATGATGGTTTGTATTTGTGTCTATTAAAAGTTCAGTTGTACATGTAACAATATATATAGAAAAAATATGAGAAAATGTGTGAAGAAAACAAAGATTCTGAAAAAATGTGTGAAGAAGACAAAGATTCTGAAAAAATGTGTGAAGAAGACAAAGATTCTGAACATATCGGCGAAACAAAACCTGTAGAAAACAGATTGAATTCGGAACGTTTTAAACATTTGTGGTTTTTGTGCGAGAATTGTGAGACCGTTATATATAAACAATTTTTTTTAGAACAAAAAGGTGTTTGTGAGGAATGCGGGGCAACGCTACAGATGACTAGTTCAGAGCGAATTGAATTATTAATTGATAATGGCACTTGGTGTCCTATGGACATGAATTTTTCTAGTACAAATGTTTTAGAAAAACAGCATACGACGTTTGACATCAAAATGGTTCAAAGGGTCTCAACTTTATTGTACAAAATAATTTATGACAAATATTTTGACTTTGAATTTTTTCACGAAGAAAAAAATGAGTTAAAAACATTAGTAGGATACAATATTACTCTTGTTAATATCGTTAAAGTTGTATTAGAAAAGAAATTCATAAAATATCTGAGTTTAGAAAAAAAGGAAACTATTAAGATAATACAAAATATTATTGATACAGGTTTGAAAACAGTTCAATTTGTTCTTTTTGAAATACATAAAAAAATAACAGATGAATTACAGCGATTTGCGCTTTTATCTATTTTTTCATCTATTTTAGATGATAAAGATTTGAAAGATGATGAACAACTTATATGGTTCATGCGTATTTTAAATATAGATACATCATTTGAAAATGATGAACTTATATTTCTATTGTCAATAGATGTTGTGCACGATTTTATAGATGCAGCATTCGATCAAACTGATCAAAGTATCAATCCTTTTTTTGCTATACTAGAAAATTCTATTCAACCTGTACAATCTTTAATGGATTTGCTTGAATTGAAAATTTTCATAAATTTGACCTTCCTAATTAAATTAATTAAACAATTAGCCAATTTAAAAGAACAATTACTATCACAAGATAAGTTCTTGAAAGTAGCGGCGGTAAACTTAGTGAAAATAGAACTTGATTTTCCGGAAGAAAAAAGAAAAGCAAGGAAAATAAAAAAACTATTTCCTTTTTATCCAGGAAATAATCCAGAGACAAATTACTTTTTATGGCTGCGAAAACATACGGCGATATGTTTGATGGAAAGATATCTGGTTTTGAAAAAATTTAAATATTGGTTTAAATTTCGTTGTTGTGGTTTACTTAAAGGAGAAGAATTCTATCGGTTCGGTTCCGATATTCTAGTAGAATACGTTAAAAAACAAGATCGCTATGAGTGTGATAATAGCATTGATCATATCATACATGATGATCCACTATATCGACAAATAGAAAATCTATACCTCCATTACAAGAAAAACGAAAAAGATTGTGACAATAATTTATTGTTGTGTACTGAAGATACTGAGATTGATATATTATTTATATATTTACTAGAGATAATGAAAAATTTTTCTACATTAGCACTAGATAGCAAAGAAAAATTTTGTAAGAAAAACGAAGAAACTTATATAGAAGATATTGAAGATACTGAGGATATTGAAGATACTGAGGATATTGAAGAAGAATATCCTTTAACTTATGCTTCTTTAACTAAAGAAGAAAAAGAGTATGTCGACGCTGGTGTAAAACTAATTAAGAGTACACTTAATCTAGGAAAGGACGAATTTATAGAAACAGAAGAACAATGTTATGACGATTATAACACTTCCTATCAAAAAGAAACAGGTTTACCCGACGCTATTCAAACAGGCATAGGTCAAATAAATGGTCTTCCTGTCGCACTCGGAGTTATGGATTTTCAGTTCATGGGAGGCAGTATGGGATCCGTAGTGGGTGAGAAAATAACCCGTTTAATACAGTATGCTACTGAGCATCTTCTTCCATTAATTCTCGTATGTGCTTCTGGCGGAGCTCGTATGCAAGAAGGAAGTTTTAGCTTAATGCAAATGAATAAGATAGCTGCTGTGTTGCATACACATCAAAAGGAAAAAAAATTGCCATATATTTCAGTTCTTACATCTCCGACAACTGGTGGGGTCACTGCTAGCTTTGGTATGTTAGCTAATGTCACGATTGTCGAGCCAAATGCATACATTGCATTTGCGGGTAAAAGAGTTATTGAACAGACATTAAACCAGATAGTAGATGATGAAGACCAAATATCTGATTCTTTATTTGATTTTGGAATGTTTGATAGCATGGTTCCACGAGCTCTTTTAAAAAATGTTCTGAGCGAAATAATTGAATTATACATGTTGAGTGATTGAAAGGTCAGAATAATTTTTGAATTTGAAACTTAAATAGGAATTAAATTAATAAATGGTCTAGTTATGAATTTGCAAAATTATGTTGACATAGAATGGAATTTGAATTACAATAATATTGTAAGTTCTTTATGAATTTGCAAAATTATGTTGACATAGAATAGAATTTCAATTACAATAATATTTGAACGATACATAATTTCTAATGATTATACATATATCATATAGGTAATAGATATATAATTTGTAAATCGACTTCGTCCACGAACAAGGTAGCTATAAAGATCCTAAAAACAAAAAAAAAAGGTTATGAGCGCTCTATCGGCAGATTGCTTTTTTATATCTTACGTATAAGATAAGATGACCAGAGCCTGCTTCTTTTTATTTCTTTTTGTATTTTTTTCTTTTTTTAATTGACAAAAGTCAATAGAAAAAATTCTTATTCTATTCCATTTTCTAATAATCTATTTACTAATAATTAGGCAGAAGGAGGTAATGAAAAGTGGGTAGATTTATGGTCTTTATAATAGTTTACCTTGTCGTCAGAAAAATTTTCCCTTAGATGAGTAATGAATTTAATTTCAGGTTGCGATGGGTTGAATTAGAATATAACGAGTAGTGTTTTAGCCAGATCAGAGGGAATAGAAAAATATTCCCTTGGGTGAGTGAGTAATGAATTTAATTTCAGGTTGAGATGGGTGAAATTGAATATAAGGAAGGCTAAAACATTAGCCTTCCTTCCTTCAGGTCCAGATCAAGTATATTTCTAAAAAAAAAAACATGTAAATCGAACAATATTTATTTATTCATATTAATAATGACCTGGAGATCATTGAAATAGAACCTTTCCTCTCTGATAGAGGATATTAATGACTTAACTTAATAAGAATAGAGGTAGAATTATACTATCTGCTTAAGGACTATAAACTGCCCCAGTTAAAGTTATATCAAGATGATATAAGGTACCGAAATAACTCATTTAAATTCAAACCACTAAGCCTTGTTATACAAAAGCTAATAACAAACATTCTTTACTTACAGCTAGTAAGGAATCAATTAGAGGAATTGGATTCTACAATGATGGATGATTTTCTTTATAAGGAAGAAGACGAAGAATAATTTGAGAGAAAAAAAATATGTTACCATTTTTAATAATGTTTATCAATTTTGTTTTTTCTTTCTTTTCAATAGAAGTCGGTTCGGTTACAATATGTTAAAAACATAATTTTCTATGCAATTAGAGTATCATATATAACTATAGTTTAATTCTATTTATTGAACTATAATAAAAGTGGATATAGGCATTTGTATTTTTATTTGTAAATGATAGCAAAGGAGAAATATTTATGTATGAAGTTCAATGTCTAGATTTCGTACTTACAGAGAAAAGTGTTAATCTATTTGAGAAAAATCAATATATTTTAAATGTCGATTCGGGGTCAAATAAAACAAAGATCAAAAATTGGATTGAACTTTTCTTCAATGTTAAAGTAATAGGAGTCAATAGTTATCGACCTCCGCAAAAGAAAGAAAAAAGAGGAAATAGAAAACAAATAATGAAACATAGAATGCATTATAAACGTATTATTATTACACTAAAACCAGGTGATTCTATTCCACTTTTTCCTTCAAAATGAAACTTATTGGAATTGTCAAACATGAACACCCGTTCGTACAGGACTTTGATTCCGGGCACACGTGATAAATCTCTATCAAATTTTGATGAAAAAGTCCAATCTCATCCACAAAAGAAATTGACTTCTGGCCGGCATCGTTGTGGGAAAGGTCGTAATAACAGTGGAATTATTACTATACGTCATAGAGGAGGAGGTCACAAGCGTCTGTATCGTCAAATTGATTTTCGACGGAGTGAAAAAAACATAATGGGAAAAATTGTAACAATAGAGAGTGACCCTAATAGAAGTGCATATATCTGTCTTGTGCACTATAGAAATGGTAAAAAGACATATATTTTGCATCCGAGAGGGATTATGATTGGAGATACTATTATTTCCGGTGCAAGAGCCCCCATATCAATGGGAAATGCCCTACCTTTGAGTGCGGTTTGAATTATTAATTGTACGTAATCGGAAATAACCGATTGGGTTTACAGCAAAACCTTAAAATCTATCACTGATCCAACTAAAATACTTTGATGGGATCAATCCCAAAGGGAAACTGAGGATAAAGAACAGCGGGTGATTGAGTTCAATAGTTTCTGAATTAATTATTGACTCCAGAGATATGATAATATGGAGAAGACTTAATTGTCTGAAGCAGAAACAACTAAGGTAAAGGAACCCTTGTTCTGAAGAAAAAAACAAGTAACTCACATTTGATTTGATGGTCAAAGGCAGATTCGAAGCTGAACAGTGACAAATAGTTTTTTATCAAAAAAATTGATATTTCAAATGCCTCCTACGTTATCCGGAAGATGCGAAAGCATTAACGTAATTTAATAAAGTCATTCATTCTGAATGCTACATGAAAAAATAACATAAGCCAGATGATGGAATAAAGAAACCTAGGATGTACAGAATAAGGACATAAGGAATTGAAAGTATGCCCTTCATCTTAAGCCTCTATATAAAATAGATTAATAATAATCATATTCTATTCACATCCAGAAAGCTGTATGCCCTGAGAGAGGCTTGTACAGTTTGGGAAGGGATTTTTACAAATTAAAGATCTACTTCAACCAATATACCTTTAGGCACGACTATACATAATGTCGAAGTACAAGTCGGAAAAGGCGGACAATTAGCTAGAGCAGCGGGTGCTGTGGCAGAATTGATCGCAAAAGAAGGCCGATTGACCACATTAAGATTACCATCTGGAGAGGTTCGTTTAATATCTGAGAACTGCTCAGCAACAATTGGACAAGTAGGCAACGTTAAATGGAAAAATCGAACTTTAAGTAAAGCTGGGTCAAAACGTTGGCTGGGTAAACGTCCTGAAGTAAGAGGAATAGTTATGAATGCTGTAGATCATCCTCATGGGGGTGGTGAAGGAAGAGCTCCAATTGGCAGAAAAAAACCCCTGACCCCTTGGGGCTATAGCGCACTTGGAAGAAAAAGTCGGAAGAGAAATAAATATAGCGATGTTTCAATTCTTCGTCGACGTAAATAGGAATAGTTGTAAATCCATTTTTATTTTCTATCAATAAAAAGAAAGGTAATTTAATTAACCATGGCACGTTCACTAAGAAAAAATACTTTTGTATCTAATGATTTGTTAAGTAAAATCGATAATCTAAACATGATTAAAGAGAAGAAGATAATAGTAACCTGGTCCCGTAGATCTGCCATTGTACCCGCAATGATTGGTCATACCATTGCTGTTCATAATGGAAAGGTACATTTACCCATTTTTATAACAAATGGTATGATAAACCACAAATTAGGAGAATTTGCACCTACTTCCATTTTCCAGGGACATGCGAAAAAGGATAAAAAATCGAAAAACGAAAAAAAAAAAAAAAAAAAAAAACACACACACAAAAAAGAGAGAGAGAAACGATAAATAAAAAAGTCTCGTTGTAAATAGTATACATTAATTCATTATGGAGGATGAAGATGAAATTGATATTTCAAAATAGGGATTTAGATTTAACAAAAACTATAAGAATACGAGCTGTAGCTAAACATGTACGTATGTCTTCTAATAAAGCACGTAGAGTAGCCCATTTACTTCGTAATTCTACCTATATACAGGCACTTGCGATACTGACTTTCATGGATTATAGAGCATGTGAGCCTATATTCAAAGTACTTGTTTCTGCAGCCGAAAATGCGTATTCATTTATGGGTATACATAAGTGCTATTTAGCTGTCCTTGCAGCTGAAGTGAATGAAGGTCCTACTTTGAAAAGATTTCGACCTAGAGCTCGGGGTCGTGGTTATCCAATACAGAAATCCACTTGTCATATAAGTATTACATTATTTTATGATACATCATTGGTATGATACATCATTGGATTTCTGTAATTCAACTCACGATTACATAACAGTATGATGAAACATTAAATAGAAACAAAATATCCAAATAGATGATCCATTTATGCCGCAAATATACTACTACTTAAAGTACTAAAAAAATATGTATGGGAAACAAAATAAATCCACTTGGTTTTAGACTTGGTTTTACTCAAAACCATTATTCCCTTTGGTTTGAAGAAAGGGATTATTCCGAAGATCTACGAGAAGATGAGAGAATATATAATTGCATTGAAAATTATGTAAAACATATCAAAAGTTCTATCAATTCTAGTTATGGAGGAATTACACGTATAGAGATTCTGAAACAGACCGAATTGATTTCGGTAAATATATATATTGCATTTGTCGATTTGTTTATTGAAAAAAAAGCGCCAAGAAAAAAAGAAAAAATGAAGGAATTAAGAAAGGAAGTACAAAAAATGCTTGTACAAAGTATGCTTAATTCTGTAAACAGAGAACTTGTCATTTCTATAGAAAAGGTGGATACACCTTATAGAGAACCCAAAATTCTTGCGGAATATATTGCTCTACAACTAAAGGAGAGAGTTGAAATAAGAAAAATAATGAAAAAAGCTATTCAACTAGCTGAAAAGGCAACTGTCGAAGGTGTTAAAATAAAAATTAAAGGGCGTCTTAACGGAATTGAGAGAGCCCGGAAAGAATCGGCTATGAAAGGTAGAGTGCCCCTACAGACCCTTCGAGCTAAAATTGATTATTGTTATTATGCGGTTCAAACCGTCTATGGAGTATTAGGGATAAAAATTTGGATCTTTGTTTAAGATGAGCAATATCTTTCTATAATCTAACCAATCATAAATCTTAAATTCTATAAGATCAAATAAAAATTATTAAACATCTTGGAGCAGTGCTATGCTTAGTGTGCGACTCGTTGAGATCAAGCTTTTGCTTCTTTTCTAAAATGAATGATAGGGAACTCGAAATAAAAACAAATTGGTCTCTAGTATATTTTATTTGACTAAGATCCAATAAGCTAGTTATTGAAATAGAGATAGTTCTATCAAAGAAACGAAAGACAGACCTTTTTTTCTACGACACGAAGAGACAAACCTATATCTCTCGTAAAGAGAAAAAGAGTCTTTGGTAATGCAAGAAAAGAAAAAGGGAAGGAGAAAAAGAGAAAATGAAATCTTCTTCCTTACAGTATTGTATGGTTCATAAATCACCCTCAAAGAGCAGTGTGATAAAGCATAAGAATTATCCTGATTATTTCTATTCAGTTTATTAAAAAGAGCTTCGGATCAATGGAAACTAAGAAAATTGATTCTTATAATAAATATAAATAAGAACTCCATTGCAGAGGGTATACCTAAGCAGCCATTTAAAAGCTATGGGAACGATGGAACCTGTGACTGCATAAGATCATATAGAAATCTTAATCATTCATTGGATAGGATGGCGAAATAAACCAATAAAGAATCAATTTCATTGGAGTCCAAAAACCCCAAATAACTTAGAGTTAATATTCGCCTGTAAGATACTTATTGGACATATAGAGGCATTTGTATCCTCATATTATATGAATAACTAATATGTGTAATGAGTCAATACTGATTGATTTCTAGGACCTCACTATTTATGATCCCATAGATTCTTCACAAGGAGCCGGATGAGAAGAAACTTTCATATCCGGTTCTGAAATAGAGATGGAATTCAAATAGTATTCTATTATACAACCATCGACTAGAACCCAAAAAGAACGAAATTTCGTCACCAACATAGGGGAAGAATCAAGGGAATATCTTCTCGGGGTAATCGCATTTGTTTTGGTAGATTTGCTCTTCAGGCATTGGAACCTGTTTGGATCACATCTGGGCAGATAGAAGCAGGACGACGAGCAATTACTCGTTATGCCCGTCGCGGCGTTAAAATATGGATACGTATATTTCCTGACAAACCTATTAGAACGAGACCTGCAGAAATACGTATGGGTTCGGGGAAAGCTAAGGGATCTCCGGAATATTGGGTATCCGTCGTCAAACCAGGTCGAATACTTTATGAAATAAGTGGAGTATCAGAGACTATAGCGAGAGCAGCTTTTCAAATCGTTGCATATAAAATGCCTATACATACTAAATTTATTACTAGTTCGCGTAAATAATGCCGAACCAAAGAGATATTTCTGGCAGAAAAAGATCATTTATTTGATAAGAAATACCTTTTTTTCTGCCGAGGTAACAATTGGAGGAAAAATGATTCAGTCCCAAACTTACTTGAATGTAGCAGACAACAGTGGAGCCCGAAAATTAATGTGCATTCGAGTGCTAGGAGCAGGTAATCGTAACACCGCTAATATTGGCGATATTATCATCGCTGTAATTAAAGAAGCAGCACCTAATATGCTTCTGCAAGAATCAGAAATAGTTAGAGCCGTAGTTATACGTACGTGTAAAGAACTTAAACGTAGCGATGGAATGATAATACGATCTGATGACAATGCAGCAGTTGTCATTGATCAGAAAGGAAATCCAAGAGGAACTCGAGTTTTTGGTTCAGTTACTGAAGAATTGAGAGAATTGAATTTCACCAAAATAATCTCATTGGCTCCTGAAGTACTATAAATACTGATAAATTATGTAAAAGTAATGTCAGGCATATTCCTAAAAAAAGATAAAAGATAAACATGCCTTTATATTTAGTAAATTATTAAGAATTAGTTCGTCATGGGTAACGACACTATTGCTAATCTAATGACTTATATTAGAAATGCTGACATGGTAAAAAAAAAAACAGTTCGAGTGGCGGCTACTATTATTACCGAGAACATCACAAGGATTCTTCTACGAGAAGGCTTTATAGAGGATGTTAGGAAACATAGAGAAGGTCAAAAATATTTTTTTATTTTAACTTCAAAATCTAGGGGAAGGACGCAAAAGAGATATATAACCGCTTCAAAGCGTATTAGCAAACCTGGTCTGAGAATCTATTCTAATTATCGAGAAATCCCTAAAGTTTTAGGTGGAATGGGGATTGCAATCCTCTCTACTTCGCAAGGAATAATGACTGATCGAGAAGCTCGACAAAAAAAAATAGGAGGAGAATTATTATGTATTTTTTGGTAACTCCAAAACAAAAAGTAAATGCCTAAATTGCATTTTTGCCTACAATATTGCAATGCTATAAAAAAAAGTAATTTATTATTATAAAAAAAAATGATTGATCATAATTTAATTGAGTGTTCATTGTCAGAAATTTAGCTGACAAAAAAAAGAATTCAATTATATTCAATGAATATTATTAAGTTAGTAATAGCTGATAAAAAAAGATATTAACGAAAAAACAAAAATGAAACGTCTTTTATTTAATTAAATGATTCTTCTCTTTTAGAAATCTAATGTCATAGTTAGGTAATAACAAAGTTAATAATATTCTAATTTAGCGAAAATATAGAAATGAGTACCAAAAAGAATTTTGTCACTATTGATGGCGTAGTTACCATAGCATATCCTAATGCTATGTTTTTAGTCCATCTAGATAATGATATAGATGTTTTAACGGTTATATCGGGTAAAATGAGATGTCGAACAATACGAGTAATACCGGGGGATAGAGTAAGAGTTGAATTACCTGTTTATGATTTAAGCAAAGGACGTATAATATATAGATATCCCGTCAAACGAAAGGATGATGCTACCGATGAGGCCCATTAACAAAAGATTTTAGTATTCAAAAAAGGACCACAAATATGAAAATACGTGCTTCTGTTCGCAAACTTTGCGAAAAGTGCCGCCTAATTCGTAGACGGAAACGCCTTGTTGTAATTTGTTACAATCCGAGGCATAAACAAAAACAGGGATAATTCCCATTATAAGAAATTATAGAATAAATAAATTTCGGCGTCATATTCATATTATTAGATTATAATCTTTCTAAAATAGATTCTAATCTATTTTAGAATCTTTTTTTTTTTTTTTTACTTAAAAATATCAAAATTGATCAGAAATTATAACAAGAAAAGATTTGTGTCAAAAAATACGAAAAAATTTGTGTCAAAAAATACAAGAAAATATGTGCCACGTAGAGCTACAAGAAGATTTTTGCCACGTAAAACTAAACATCGAATACTGAAAGGAGTTATTTGTGTTCGAACAAGTTTTCGCAATACCATTGTTACTGTTACAGATACACAAGGGCAAGCGGTTTCTTGGTCTTCTGCCGGTTCTTGCGGATTCAAAGGTACAAAAAGACGTTCACCATTTGCTGCTCAGATTGCAACAGAAAATGTTGTTCATACCTTAGTAAATCAAGGTCTTCTGAAAGAAGCAGAAGTTATGCTACGTGGCAATGGTCCGGGGAAAGAACCAGCACTGCGAGCTATTTATCAAAGTGGTATAAAAATAAAGAATATTTATGAGGTAACTTCTGTGCCACATAACGGGTGTAGACCTCCCAAAAGGAGACGTGTGTAAAAATTGAATAAATTTAAAATTGAAAGAGAAAGAAATGATTAAATCATTTATTAAAATAATATTATGAATCAGAATGAAATATCAGTCTCAATAAAGATACCAGAATTGAAGTGCGTCGAATCCAGAACAGAGAGTAAGCGTTTTAATTATGGTCGTTTCACTTTATCTCCGCTTCGCAAAGGTCAAGCTAATACAATAGGCAGTGCAATAAGAAGAGTTTTACTCGGAGAAGTAGAAGGAACATGTATCACACGTGCTAAATTTAACAATATATCAAACGAATATTCCGCGATAATAGGTATTGAGGAATCAATACATGAAATTTTGATGAATCTAAAAGAAATTGTACTCCGAAGTGATGCGTACGGAATTCGAGAAGGATCTATCCATGTTGTCGGACCAAAAAAAGTAACCGCTGAAGATATCATACTACCACCTTCTGTGAGAATAATTGATACTACACAACATATAGCTAACATAAACAAACCAATTACCTTAGATATATCATTACAAATTGAAAAAGGCCGCGGATATATTATTCAAAATCCAAATAATTCCAATTATAAGGATGAATTTTTTCCTATAGATGCTGTCTTTGTCCCTGTTCAAAATGTAAATTACAGTATTCACTCCTATTGGAGCGAAAATGAGACACAAGAAATTCTATTTCTTGAAATATGGACGAATGGAGGATTAGCTCCTAAAGAAGCACTTGATGAAGCTTCTCGTAAGTTAATTGACTTTTTCCTTCCCTTTCTAAATGCAAAGGAAGAGAACAGCGATGGAACAAACAGTCTAAGCGACAATATTACTCCTTCCTTACCTATTTCGCATACATCGACTGATACGAAGAGAATAGATTTCAATCAAATGTATATTGACCAATTAAACTTCTCTACTAGGATATATAATTGTCTCAAAAAGGCAAATATAAATACAGTATCAGACCTTTTGAATTACAGTGGAGAAGATTTAATGAAAATAAAACATCTTGGGAAACAATCTGTCAAAGAAATATTGGAATTGATACGAAATATTGGAATTGATACGAAATATTGGAATTGATTCACCGAGGAATCCGGTTTAGACTTATAATAGTTCTATTTTTTCTCCCCATTCATGACCCCTTTTTCTAAGTTCTTCTAGAAAGTCAATATGAAAATAATTTTCGACCATTTTGTAATTCTAAAAATAGTAGTAATAATATTAGAAATAAAAGCATTTTAAAAAACATATATCTAGGGAGAGACCATTTATCTTAAAGCAACTACTCCCTAGATATATAAACAAAAGATTTCCCTCCTCCCCTATATTAAGATATTCTAATTTCTATCAAATTGGAAAAGACCTAGAGTTAAAGATTCATCGATAGGTAACGTTGCTCCAATACCTAACCAAAGAGCTACTGCGGTACCGATTAAGAATACTGTTGTAGCTACTGGACGACGAAATGGATTTTGGAATTGATTCACATTCTCCAAGAAAGGAATTGTCAATAGTCCTGCAGGTACTGAAGCCATTAAAAGGACACCTAATAATTTATTAGGTACTGTACGAAGTATTTGAAATACGGGGAAAAAATACCATTCGGGTAATATTTCCAAAGGAGTTGCAAATGGATTTGCCGGTTCACCAATCATTGATGGTTCTAGAACTGCTAAACCTACGGTACATGCAATAGTACCAAAAATAACTACTGGAAAAATATATAAGAGATCATTGGGCCAAGCGGGCTCGCCATAATAATTATGTCCCATGCCTTTAGCTAATTTAGCTCTTAATACAGGATCATTCAAGTCAGGTTTCTTTGTTATTGGGATAAGTAGATTTTTATGAATGAATCTATCCCCCGAAAGAACCGGACATGCCAATTTTTATCATCCGGCTCGAGCAATAGTTGAAATAAAAATGATGAACGACGTATCGTTAGAATCAGTATAACTAAGAAGATCTATGGAAAATTCATAATTTTATTTTTTCGTATGCTCAGTATCCAAGTAAGCTCACAAATTTGATCATGATCAATATGCCTTTTGGATCATCTTATTCCTTGTAATCTGTGTTTATCTAGACCCTCACAATGTATTTTGCATACAAGGTATTGACTTGTTACTGATCTGGCCTTTTTCCTTCTTTAGATCCCTTCCTTTACTCCGATAATTTACCGTATTGAAACGCAAGGGAAATGCATGCATTTTCATACTATGAAAAGGAAAGGATAAATTTAAGTAATAAATTTGAGTTCTGAAATGTTATTACTATTACCTGGATCTCACGGAGCCTAATTCGGATTCGATCATAGAAATAATTCTCTTATAACACAACAAAGTGTTTGCCTTTTGCCCAAGTTCTAAACCTCTTATTTTTGGAAAGAAAATTGGGATAGAGACACATTTCGATCTGAATCTTTATATGACAGATCCTATAAATTGATCTGCACGGCCTAACTAATAGTTCAAGTCACACACTCCCATAATCCATTTTCTCCATTTGAGATCAGTATCTACTTCAATTCTTTGTATTAAATATACTTAATACTTAATAATACTTAATAATTGAAAGGAGAAATCCGAGAAACATGTTTTTCGCGGCAATGATCTATTAGAAAAAAATACAAATAATAGGTTTTCAATACTGATTCAAAATGTAGATTTCCTTTTTATAAAGGACCTGAAATACCTTGTTTGCGGATCATTAGAAAATGCATTAACATAAATACAGCAGTAAGAAGGGGTAATATGAAAGTGTGTAAACTATAAAAACGAGTTAAGGTCGATTGGCCCACACTAGCACTTCCGCGTAATAACTCTACCAAAGGAGTTCCTATTAACGGAATGGCCTCAGGCACACCGGTCACAATTTTGACTGCCCAATAACCAATTTGATCCCATGGCAAAGAATAACCGGTTACACCGAAAGATACGGTTAATACGGCTAGAATTACACCCGTAACCCAAGTTAATTCGCGAGGTTTTTTGAATCCACCTGTTAAATAAACGCGAAATACATGTAAAATCATCATTAAAACCATCATACTTGCCGACCACCGATGGACCGATCGGATTAGCCAGCCAAAGTTCACTTCAGTCATTATGTATTGAATAGAGGCAAAAGCTTCTAGAACGGTGGGGCGATAGTAAAAAGTCATAGCAAAACCGGTAGCTACTTGTACCAAAAAAGAAGTCAGTGTGATTCCCCCTAGACAATAAAATATATTCACATGAGGAGGAACATATTTACTAGTGATATCATCTGCAATCGCCTGAATCTCAAGACGCTCTTCGAACCAATCATATACTTTATTGAGATAGGTAAACTCAAGTCCCCCCTCTGAAAACCGTATATGAAGATTTCTTTTCATACGGCTTAAACAAGAACACTCAAATAAAAAACTTTTTTGAACAAAGTACGTGGTTTAAAAAAATAAAAAATATTTGATAGATATTTCATTTCTTTGTATGAAGGAAGAGGATTCAGAATAATCCATGATTTCCTTCAATAACAAGAAAAAAAAATTTCATAGTGATTAATGCTCAAATTTCAAGTTGGCTCATTCTTATGCGAAATAAATCGCTATAGGCCTTTTGAACGATCTTTTATCCTATTCGTGATATGAGATAAATCACTTAGAGAACACCTAGTATAGACGATCCATAGGAATTATCTTGTCGAGATCTCAACTCAATAGATGAATAGATCTAAACCCCAGATTTTCATTTTACCCCGATGATTTTTCTTTTCAAATTACTCAAAAGGTTTTATGGGTTATAACCTTTGCATTTCATTGTTACTTACTAAACTAACTAATCAAAATGGAATACTATCTCATTCTTTGGTGAGCATCAGTATAAAGAAGAAGATAGATTTTTCAAATTATTGAGAAGCTTGGTCACGAGGTCTTAAAAACAGACATAAACCATAGTTCAGATTTTATTGAATTATATACCTCGTGCTCCGGATATTCATTATTAGAGCAATATCTAACGAGGTAGGAGAACCGTCTTTATTTTATAAAGACAACAGACCCGTTTTCTGTACTAGAATAGAGATCAATTTATAACAAGTCGCACACCCATAATTCCAAAAATCCTTAAATTAAAAGAAATTACACGATCAAACTACCAGAACGTCATAACCTAAAAATAGAAGCTATTTAACATTCTTCTTTTCTTTAGTTCTTTTTTTTTTTTTGCTCGGGATCCGGGTAGATTTTGTAGTTTTTCTAGACCCAACTAACTGGAATTCCGTCTAATAAAATGGAAGAATTATAAATCTCCAAGATAATAGATAAAAATATTGCGAATAGAGCCATTGCAATGCCCATAAAAGGAGTAGTTCCCCATCCGGGAGCAACTTTGCCAGATTCTGTATTAAGTGGTTTTAAATAATTTCCTACAGTAGTTTGTAATGGTCCGGTTCTGGAAGTATCATCAATGGTCTGTGTAGCCATAAAAAAAGAGTATTGGTTGAGATTTAATTAACTTTGTATACTATTATGTACATATACATACATAGGATTACCTACCAATGGAAACTGCAACCTTAGTCGCTATCTCCATATCTTGTTTACTTGTTAGCTTTACCGGTTATGCCCTATACACCGCCTTTGGACAACCTTCTGAACAACTTCGAGATCCTTTTGAAGAGCACGAGGACTAGTTGAAAAAGAAAAAAAGACCTTCCCGATCGGGAAGATCTTTTTTTTTTCTTTTTATAAGTAAAAGTAAGAAAAAGGATTAGAAAAATAGGAAATTATTTTCCCCCTTTATCGGGAACTTTGGGGGGTTCCCGGAAGAAAATAGCGAAAAAAATGATCCCTAAGGTCGATACCAAAAGGAATGTATAAACCAATGCTTCCATAAATTCGATCGTAATTTATAATTAATAGAGATAGCTTTCGTACTAATTACAACATTTTGAAAAAGGTGAAATCAAAAGCAGAAGATTTTCCTGAGATGCAAATTCTCAATATTGCATTAACAAGCGGAGTAATACCATATTATACCACTTGTCTTTTAGTAGTTGGATCTCCCAATTTTTGGAATGCCCCAAATTCTACTTGAGCATCCAAATCCGGATCAATACCGGCAAAAACATCTCTGAATAGAGTTCTAGCACCATGCCAAATATGCCCAAAAAAGAAAAGAAGGGCAAATGTAGCATGCCCAAAAGTAAACCAACCCCTTGGACTACTCCGAAAAACACCATCCGATTTCAAAGTAGCACGATCTAATTCAAAAATTTCACCTAATTGTGCACGTCTAGCATATTTTTTGACTATAGCAGGATCACCAAAACTAACTCCATCAAGTTCACCACCATAGAATTCAACAGTTACACCTACTTGTTCAACACTATATTTGGATTCTGCTCTCCTAAAAGGGACATCGGCTTTCACAATTCCTTCTTCATCTACTAGAACGACTGGAAATGTTTCGAAAAAGGTAGGCATACGACGTACAAAAAGCTCATGTCCCTTTTTATCTTTGAAAATAGGGTGTCCTAACCAACCAACAGCAATTCCATCTCCATTGTCCATTGCACCCGCCCTGAATAACCCCCCTTTAGCTGGATTATTCCCAATGTAATCATAAAAAGCAAGTTTTTCAGGAATTTTTGACCAAGCTTCCGATAGACTTAGATTTTCAGCCAGACCGGCACGAACCCGTCGATCTATTTCTTGTTGGAAGTATCCCTGATCCCACTGGTAACGAGTAGGACCAAATAATTCGATCGGAGTGGTCGCGGAACCATACCACATTGTTCCGGCCACAATGAAAGCTGCAAAAAACACAGCAGCAATACTACTGGAGAGGACAGTTTCAATATTTCCCATACGTAATCCTTTGTATAAACGTTGGGGAGGACGAACACTGAGATGGAATAGACCTGCTAATATACCCAATATACCTGCTGCAATATGATGAGAAGCTATTCCTCCCGGAACAAAAGGATCAAAACCTTCAGCTCCCCATGCCGGATTTACAGGTTGTATTTTCCCAGTTAGTCCATAAGGATCAGACACCCATATTCCAGGGCCATACAAACCCGTTACATGAAATGCTCCGAATCCGAAACAAGCTGCTCCTGAGAGGAATAAATGAATTCCAAAAATCTTAGGCAAATCTAAAGAAGGTTTTCCTGTACGGGAATCACAAAATACGTCTAGATCCCAATATACCCAATGCCAGATAGCTGCTAAAAAGCACAAGCCAGAAAACACAATATGTGCCCCGGCCACACCTTCATAACTCCAAATACCTGGATTAGATATAGTTTCTCCAGTTATACTCCATCCACCCCATGAATCCTTTATTCCTAAACGAGTCATAAAAGGTATAACGAACATACCTTGTCTCCACATTGGATCAAGAATAGGATCGGATGGATCGAAAACTGCTAATTCGTAAAGAGCCATAGAACCGGCCCATCCAGAAACTAGAGCTGTATGCATTATATGCACAGCGATTAACCGGCCAGGATCATTCAACACGACGGTATGGACACGATACCAAGGCAAACCCATGAAAATACCCCTTTATAAGAAAAAATACATACTATGTAACTTTCTCGCATTAGAGACAGATTATGCTATGAAATTAGACCTTTGTCTCAAAGGTGAACATCTATCTATTTAATAAAAGAGTTTTAAAAGATAGAATTGAGAAGCGGATCTATTTTATCATTTATAGCTACCAATATACAATGTGGTAATTGGTCCCATTTGTTTTATATCTTACAAAGTAAAGTAATAAATTACTTTACAAAAGTAGGTATTTTACGAAGAAAGACACGTCCGCTTATTTGGTTCTATTACTCATTTGATCTTATAATCTATCTTTGTAATAGATAAAAAAAATACTTAATATACTTTTGATATGATAATCAACAACTTCCCCTCTCTCTTAGTACCTTTGGTGGGCTTGTTTCTTCCAGCAGTTACAATGCTTTTTCTTTACTTTTATATTCAAAATGACGAAATTTTATGAATATGATCAATCTAGGTATGTGATATTTGATTTTTTATTATTATAGATCTATTCATATATGATAAATAACAAACAATATATAATGTATATGGTATCATATGTATGAGATATATTAGACCCGTGTGTGAATTTCTTACTTCTACTTCAAAATATGCTTATATAATACATTTGAATAGAAAGATTTCTTATTTTTGTGAAATGCTTATATGTATATGGCTAGTTTATGAATATAGCCAATTTATGAGAGTGACTTCTGGATGGGAGTCAAAATTTGTTCAATCCCTCAAATTAAATAGGACGTAATTTGTTATGAATCGTCGATCCAAATGGCTCTGGATAGAACCCATAAAAGGGTCTAGAAAAATAAGCAATTTTTTTTTTGCTTGTCTCCTGTTTTTGGGTTCACTAGGATTTTTTGTGGTCGGAATTTCAAGTTACCTTGGTAGGAACCTGATACCCTTATTGTCATCTCAACAAATACTTTTTGTTCCACAAGGAATTGTGATGTGTTTTTATGGGATTGCAGGTCTGTTCATTAGCTCTTATTTGTGGTGCACTATTTTATGCAATGTGGGTAGTGGTTATAATAAGTTTGATGAAAAAGAAGGAGTTGTATGCCTTTTTCGCTGGGGATTTCCCGGAAGAAATCGTCGTATTTTCCTCCGATTTCTTATGAAGGATATTCAGGCGATCAAAATGGAAGTTCAAGAAGGTCTATTTCCTCGTCGTGTTATTTATATGGAAATAAAGGGCCAACAAGACATTCCCTTAACTCGTACTGAAGAAAATTTGACCTTGCGCGAAATGGAACAAAAAGCTGCCGAATTAGCCCGTTTTTTGCGCGTATCCATTGAAGGATTTTGAAATGAGGGGGAAAGACCATATAGTCATTTTATGTTCCACCATCACAAAATGTTACTTATGGAACCATAATATTTTTTGGCAGTTAGCAAAAACTCCACTCCATATTATTCTTTATCTATTAGAAAGGGACAAAAGGTTTTAATAAACACGGATATAACATCTCAAAAGAATACAATGAAGTAAATGACTATAGTTTTTACACCTTTTTTTACATATGCGCTTGAATAAATACATATAATAAATTTCCTATATGTATCAAAGAAAACAAAATTGATATTATTAGACTTAAACTTTCATTTCTTTTATTTGCCAATTGAAGCGATTCTTCGGGTCAAGAATTCAAAATTAAATTAGTCCAGATCCAAACGATTTTCAAGGATTTATCCTTTCTTTTTTACTCTACTTCTCACTCGGAACAAACCATCCCTCATCCGACCGAAAGATCTCTCGAGGTCGAATAATTATGCAAAAATTCTATGGATCTCATACCTCGTTCTATAATTCGTACTTTGTTCAGATTTTGGGCAGAGCTAACGAGCCAATCGAGTTCGTTAACGATTCACGAATTGGAAGTTGCCAAATATAAAGCATTAGCTTCTCTACAATATCTTACATGTTTAATAGTATTGCCTTGGGGAATTTCAATTTCATTACAGAACGGTTTAGAACCTTGGGTTACAAATTGGTGGAATACTGGTCAATCAAAAAAAATTTTTGATTATTTACAAGAAGAAGACACTATAAAAAAGTTTGAAAAAATAGAGGAACTCTTCCTGTTAGAAATAATGATGGAAGATTCTTCGGAAACGCATTCGCAAGATATTCGTATAGAAATGCAGAAAAAAATGATCCAATTAGTGAAAATATATAATCAAGATTGTATCCAAATCATCTCACATCTAATAGCAAATCTAATAGGTTTGGTTTTTTTAAGTGTTTGTCTCATTCTGGGTAAGAAGAAACTTGGCATTCTAAATTCTTGGATCCAAGAAGTCTTTTACAGCCTAAGCGATACAATGAAAGCCTTTTCTATTCTTTTAGCAACCGATCTATGTATTGGGTTTCACTCGCCCCATGGTTGGGAATTGATAATCGATTGGATCTTCGAAAATTATGGATTTGCCCATAACGAACGAATAATATCTGGTCTTGTTTCAACTTTTCCAGTCATCTTAGACACAATTTTCAAATATTGGATTTTCCGTCGTTTGAATCGTACATCTCCTTCACTTGTAGTAATTTATCACTCGATGAATGAATAACAAATGGTTTCTCACCCGGGCAATACTTCTTATTTTTTGGCTTTAGGTTTAATATAGTAGCAGAATTGCAAGCAGGTAACTATCATAGTTACCTACTACCATTTATTTGAAATAAAAGAATTGTAACAAAAAATTGAACCATGCAAAATAGAAAAACTTATGATGACTGGATGAAAAAGTTGATAGCTCAATCAATTTCCGCCTTAATATTGATAGATATAATGACTCGCACATCTATTGCAAATGCATATCCCATTTTTGCACAGCAAGGTTACGAAAATCCTCGAGAAGCAACTGGGCGTATTGTATGTGCCAATTGTCATTTGGCTAAAAAACCTGTGGAGATTGAAGTTCCACAGTCCGTGCTTCCTGATACCGTTTTTGAAGCAGTTGTCAAAATACCTTATGATAAGCAAATAAAACAAGTTCTTGCTAATGGCAAGAAAGGAACTTTAAATGTAGGAGCTGTTCTTATTTTACCCGAAGGTTTCGAATTAGCTCCTCCAGATCGTATTTCTCCTGAGATTAAGGAAAAAATAGGTGATCTTTATTTTCAGAACTATCGTCCCAATCAAAAAAATATTCTAATAATAGGTCCTATTCCTGGTCAAAAATATGGTGAAATTGTGTTTCCCATCCTTTCACCAAATCCCGCTACTAATAAAACAGCTCACTTCCTGAAATATCCCATATATGTAGGTGGTAATAGAGGAAGAGGACAAATTTATCCCGATGGGAGCAAAAGCAACAATACAGTGTACAACGCTTCAGCAACCGGTAAAATAAGTAAAATTGCACGTAAAGAAAAAGGTGGATATCAAATAACTATTGATAATCCATCAGACGGTCGACAAGTGGTAGACTTTGTACCTCCGGGACCGGAACTTCTTGTTTCAGAAGGCGAATTAATCAAGGCGGATCAATCGTTAACGAATAACCCTAATGTAGGTGGATTTGGTCAGGAAAATGCAGAAATAGTACTTCAAGATCCTTTACGTGTTCAAGGTCTTTTATTATTCTTAGCATCTGTCGTTTTAGCACAGATATTTCTGGTTCTTAAAAAGAAACAATTTGAGAAAGTTCAATTGGTCGAAATGAATTTTTAGGCGCATAAAAGATTTGAATCTCTATCTTATGAATTATTAGATCAATGCAATTAATGTATAATAAATACAAAATGGCAACAATAAAGTAATACTTCTCCAGAATCCTTCGTTTTCCCCTTCCCTCTGTTCGAATATATTGTGAAGGATGAGGAGATATTAAATAAATATTTGCCCATTTTAATAATGAGTGATTCCGGAACAAACTTGGAGTTTTGGAGTTAATTTGCGCGATATTCAATATGAATCAATATTCATATGCATGTTATCTTTTCTCACCTTCATTTATCATATTCAAAACAAATAAATAAATAGAAGAAAGGAGAGAATCTAGTAATCTTGGCTTGCTATTTTCGCTTATTTTTAACTTATAAAAAAAACTTAATAAGTAAAGATAAAATCTTACCCTTCTTTGTGTTCAAAGAAAGGTAAGATCTTATCTTTATTTTTTAAGTTTTCACTTTTCTATCTCTTTTTTATCTCTTTTCAGAGTTTTGCTTAAATTTTTATAGTATTCCTTACATTGTCTATCTCTTATCATAATATAAGGCAGTTTTTTCGCTACAAGGAGGAACCTAAGCCGGAGTAAGAACCGTAAAAAAAAAAACCTATTAAAACAATAACGAGAATACCAGCTAAAATACCTATCAACCAAAGAGGGATCCTTCCGCCCATTTTTATTATTTCCTTTCACATTTTAAAAAAGTATTCATGAGGCATAAATAATAATACATAGAAATATTAGATCTCACCAAATTCAATTGGGTAAGAAAAAAGATTATTACTGTTCCTAATTGAAAAAGTAATTAGAGAATAGAACAGCAAGTACAAAAATAAGTAACAACCCCCAATAGAGGCTAGTACGATTCAATTCAACATTTTGTTCATTTGGGTTTGATTGTGTCATAAATAGCTCCGTGATTTAGTTTATAATAAAGTTTATCGCTGTATGAACTGCATTGCTGATATTGATCCCAAGAAAAAAACCGTAGGTACAGCTAGCCCGTGAACGGCCAACCATCTAACTGTAAAAATTGGATAGCTTCTATCTATAGTCATTAATACCTCCTAAAAAGATCGAGATCTAGTAAATTCATCGAGTTGCTCTAATGAATCGAAACGGCCAGTTACTAATGGAACCTCTTGCCGGCTTTCTGTGAAATACTCATTTGGCCGAGGACTCCCGAATACATCATAAGCTAAACCCGTACTGACAAATAACCAACCTGCAATGAATAGAGAAGGTATAGTAATGCTATGGATAACCCAGTATCGAATACTAGTAATAATGTCAGCAAAAGCGCGTTCTCCCGTATTCCCAGACATGCTAAGCTCCCTATATTATTCTAAAATCAAGGGTAAATTGATCCCATGAAAGAAAGAGATCAGGAAATGGAAAACTACTGATATTTTCTACAATCCTTGCTTGATTGTCAATATGATACCAAGGGTATATTTGAAGTATACTAAGTATAGCTAGCCTGCTTCTAACATAGCAATATAATTTTATTTAATATAGAAAAGGAGTAGGATCATTAATTAAATTACTACACAATTGGTATTTATTTTATTTATAGGTGGGGATTTCATTTTTACCTTTTTTATAACAGAATATCTTTTTATTGTATATTCCCTCTATGTTTGTTGATAACATCATTATCAGATATTCAATACTAACTTTGTATCTATTTATTTCAACTCTTTTTTCTACTCCTAAAGAATAAATTGAGGTAATTGCCTGACAAAAATACGTATCAATCATTGTTTTTTTTTTTTGATTTCTTCCATGCTTACTATAATTAGTTATTTTGGTTTTTTATTAGTTTTGCTTATTTTCACCTCAGTCTTATTCATTGGGTTAAGCAGTATAGAACTTATTTGAAATAGAAAATAACCTCAATAGGAATTGAGATTCCAAGTCAATTTGAGGTACTATGTAGATTAGCTATTAACCCTTACCTATTCTTTTTCATAATAAAAAAAATATGATTGAAGTTTTGTTATCCGGAATTGTGTTAGGTCTAATTCCTATAACTTTGGCTGGATTATTTGTAACTGCATATTTACAGTACCGACGCGGCGATAAATTGGATATTTGATTTAGAACCATATTATGAACGGGTCTCCTACTGATTCTGAGAGATCAGATTCCATTAGCTTTTTCAGTCTAAGTGACAAGAAGATCGATCAGAAAAAAGAAAAAAAACACACACAGGATCACGCTCTGTAGGATTTGAACCTACGACATCAGGTTTTGGAGACCTGCGTTCTACCAAACTGAACTAAGAGCGCTTTTTCTTATTTTTTTTTTTTTTTCTTGAAAGAAAAGATTATTTCGATGTTTCATTGAATTAAATAACTATCACTCGACTTTTTACTTTTTTTATGGAAGATTTAGGATAAAAAAAGGGTAGGGATGACAGGATTTGAACCTGCGACATTTTGTACCCAAAACAAACGCGCTACCAAGCTGCGCTACATCCCTTTTAATCGTGAGTATTTTTTATTCAATATTTTATATTAAAAATATTGAATTTTGTTTTCCACATTTATCTACCTTCGCACGTGAATAGACTGTATATACGGAAGATATAATGTATAAGATGTCTATTTATTGACAGTACTGGATTACTTACTATTACATAGTTATTACTATCATATCATATTGTAAAAAAAAAAAAAAAAAAAGAATTTGTGCCAAATACAAATATCTGTTTGCAGATAGTCGTAAACTACGGGTGTAGTTGACCATATGATATATCTATCATTCTTGAGAAGGAGAACTTACGAACAATGCAAGATATAAAAACATATCTTTCCACAGCGCCTGTGTTAGCTACTTTATGCTTGGTATTTTTATCCAGTTTATTAATTGAGATAAATCGTTTTTTCCCAGATGCTCTGACTTTTCCCTTTTTTTGACTTTCATTTTTTTGTTTTCCTGCGAACCCAAAATAAAAAAATGATGTTAGATTCATTTCCTTTTCTTATTGGATAAATAAAATTTTAGAAGGGGAGGGTGAAGTTAGGATTAAGATAAAAGTAAAAATATAGATCCAAAAGTTCCTCAAATAGTAAACTACTTGAAAATCTTAATTAAAGATTTTATTACGAGAATGAATTAAGTAATAAAATCTTTAATCATTTTTAAGACAACTTCTATCCCTTTCTCTTTCTTCTCTTTTTATTTTCCAAATTGAAAAGAAGTAGATATAATACCAAAAGTAAGTTATATGGCCAAGGGTGGAAATGTAAGAATAACGATTACTTTAGAATGTACTAGTTGTACCCAAGACAGTGTTGAAAAAAAATCAACGGGTATTTCCAGATATACGACTCGAAAAAATCGCCGCAATACTCCTAATCGATTGGAATTAAATAAATTTTGTCCTTCTTGTTACAAGCATACCATTCATGGAGAAATCAAAAAATAGATTGAATCTAACATTTCTGCCCAGAAATAGAAATATATATTGAAGATATTTATTTCATTTATCTTTGTATATATATATTAACCAGTCACTGTCAATATTTCTTTTCGAAATATTTTGAAACAAAAAAAGAAATAGTATTTGAAAGGTTCATAAAACAAACTATGAATAAAATGAAGCCATCTTTTCGGAATACATATAAACCATATTTTAAAAATAGATCTAATAAGTTTAGAAATAGATCTAAATTGAGAAGTAGATCTAAATTGAGAAGTAGATCTAAATTGAGAAGTAGATCTAAATTGAGAAGTAGATCTAAATTGAGAAATAGATCTAAGTCATCTTTTCGAAATGCATCTAAGCGATTTTCTCCAAATCAGCATTCTTTTCGAAAACGTTTATCGCCAATTCAGCCTGGAGAGCAAATGGATTATAAAAATATTAGCTTAATTGGCCGATTTATTAGTGATCAAGGAAAAATACTATCTCGTCGAAGGAATCGATTAACGTTGAAAAAACAACGCTTAATAGCTAGAGCTATTAAACAAGCTCGTATTCTATCTTTGATACCCTTTCTTTCTTTCAATTCAAAAGTAATTAGAGCTTAAGACTCCTCCATTTAATTCGAGCTGGGATATCTAACAAAGATAGTGCAGATTTTTTTCTCTTTCTATAAATAAAATGAAAATAATTTCATTATCCAAGTCATTCCGAATTCATTTTCGTACTGTCTTTAGTTTCCCGGAGAATTTCCCCGGGAGATTGGGTGTTACTATTTCATAATACAGGAATATTTTTGAGCATCATAGAGAAGCAATTATTATTTAATACAGCTATTTGTGCAAGTGTTCTACGATTTGTAAGCAACTGCCTTTTGTATAAAAATTGTATAAATTTATTATAGGAGAATCCATTAGCACGGGATGCTGCATTAATCCGAGTAATCCACAAACGACGAAAATCTCTCTTCCGCTTAATTCTATCTCGGTGAGCGGAAACTAAAGCTCTCATTTTCTGTTGGTTAGCAGTCCTAAAAAGTTTTGAATGGGCTCCTCGAGAGCCTGATACAAATGCAAGAATCTTTTTTCGACGTTTTTTTGCGATATGCCCACGTTTAACTCTGGTCATTGAAGTTGATTCTTCATAGATGACTAATCTCTTTTTTGATCAATCATTTTTTAAGTAATATAAAACTGATTTTTCTAATGTATAAAATATACGACTCCAATGGCTTTTGCTACTCTAACCTTCCCAACCATAATTCCTTTCAGTTAGGCACCTTCCAAGTAGGCAGGGGATTGGACCTTGCATTTAAGTAATCAAAATAAGAAATATACATATATATTATTATTTTCTTTTTCTCTTATGGATTTCTTCGTTTCTATGGTTATTTCTCTAACGGTAAGGTCCTCTCTATACGCCGGAGCCCTAAGATATGAGATGAGTATTTGGTAACTTGTATATTTTACCATCTCTAGCTCTACTCTTCCCCCCCGAATTACAAAGACTCTAAAGATTTATAGATACAGTAACGACATCTGTTTGTGAGAGTTCGCAAGATAGCTGACCTTTTGTCCGTTCTCGCAGCAATATAAACATAATCTTTATGTTTTTTAAAATTACTTTTTTTCCTCGCTCAATGGATTGATGACCATTCGCTACCAATGAGGAAGTGCTTTTCATCCTACGTAAAGGTGATTGGATTTGCATCAATTTAAACCATAAATTTCATTTTCCCCGGTACAAGGAAACTGATAGATCTGTACTTTTTCACAGAAGAAAACTATTGTTCAATTTCCTGGTCCGTTTCAGCTTCTGATCCAAACGAGTCGCACATACACCCTAGCGCATACTCCCTTCCGTTGAGGACATCCTCGAAGAGCAGGAGATTTTTTTCTTTTTCTTATCGGCTGTCTCGCATTTCTAATAAGTTGTTGAATAGTCGGCACTTTAATTCTATTTAGCGTTACTGGTTTAGACTATATCTAAACCATTATTGACTATATCTAAACCATTATTACTTCCGTATTGGATTCATACATACGTTTAATAGTAGCATCTTTAGTCAGAATGCTTTATTATGACATTAAGTTTTTTTCTTATGTAGAACCGTACAGGTTATATATTACCATTAGAAACAACGAATAGAGTGGTCATATAAAATATTATGTCCTATCTAACAAACTAAAAATTCTTCTTCTGTTGCAATCTAAGCAGCAAATGATGAACGTCTTTTTCTTAAATTAAAATGCGCAAGCAACAGAAAAAGACCCATAAATATTTATTATTTCTTTCAAAATAAAAAGAAAAAATGATAAAATAAAAGTGACTCAAGATATCAATAATGAGATTCTTTAAAAGCGCTTTTTCGGTGAGAAGAATGGGATGATAACAACGGGACCAATCCCGGACCTACCGACAGAACTCATAATGGAAAAAAAAACCAAGGATTTTTATTCTTCTCTTAGCAGATGAAGAAGATCTCGAAAATAATACTATGCTGTCCAATCCCAAAAAAAGAATATGAGATTGGACAGCTTTTTTTTCGCTTTCGCTTTAATAATAAAAAATTGATTTATTCAATATTTATTGTATTCAATATATTTGTCTATTTGTATTTAATAAATAGACATAATAAATAATGAAGAATATGTAAAGATTTTTCTATTTAATTTAATAATAGATAGAGAGTAGACAAAAAAAAATCATGAAGGATTATTATAACATCCAATTTGTCCTGTAAATTAGAATTTGTATAATACCTATACAGCTTCTTATTTCTTCGGAAGAAGAAGATGATATGTAGCTTTTTTGATGTATGTAAATAAGTAAGTAAGTAAGTAAGTAAGTATGTAAGTAAGTATGTAATGAGCTTGAGTTTAACGAACATTCCAAAAGTTCCATATCTGGGGGACGGGAAAGGAGAAGAAGGAAAAGAAGGAGAAGAAGGAGAAGACTACCAAAACGAAGAAGAATACCAAAACGAAGAAGACTACCAAAACGAAGAAGAATACCAAAACGAAGAAGACTACCAAAACGAAGAAGAATACCAAACCGAAGAAGAATACCAAAACCCAGAAGACTACCAAAACGAAGAAAACCCAAACCCAGAAGAAGAAAACCCAAACCCAGAAGAAAAAAAACCAGAAGAAGAAAACCTCCAAGAAGAGGAAATGTGGGTGGAATTATATTACAGACTCTTTTTTGGAAGATACCTTTTTTTAGGTAGAGCGCTAGAAAAACAACCTGCTGACCAAATAATGAAATGCATGATTTATTTAAATCAAGAAGATCAAACAAAAGACTTCATGTTTTTTATTTCCTGTCGAGGTGGAGGAATGCTACAGGGAGTAGCTGTTTATGATGTTATGCAATTCGTAACAGGGGAGGTATCTACAGCAGGCTTCGGGTTAAATGCTTCAATGGGAGCTTTCCTTCTACACGGGGGGGCGTTTACTAAACGAGTATTAAGCGAAAACGGTCGTATGATGATTCATCAACCTCATATGTCTCCTTATGATCGTCGTCGCCACGACGAATCTGGCTCCGATGCAGAGTTTATGAACCTATTGCGGACTTATATTTTGGAAACTTATATAAGAAGGACAAGGCAAGAACCCGAACTAATTGAAAGTCTCTTAGAAAGAGATATTTTTCTGGAACCAGGGGACGCAAAAGGTGTTTGTCTTATCGATGAAATAGGCGTAGAAGGAATGTCAAATCTATGGTCTTTTTATGGCAATTATGATGACCATAAAATGGGTTCTGGCAATGATGATATCTATGATCATATCTATCAAATTGGTCAGGACAATGATTATAGTGAGGATAACTATGAAATTGGTCATGATGATGACCATGAAATTGGTCATGATGATGACTATGAAATTGGTCATGATGATGACCATGAAATTGGTCATGACAATGATGAAAGTTTTCATCATCATCGTAAAGACCCCAAAGATCGTGAGTATCCTACTAGGCCTTCCTGGCCTGAGCAGCCTTTATCCCCTCAAAAGTTAGTTATGGGTTTCGGAGCAGAAGGATTTGAACCTACGGCCTCCACCATCCCCAAGTGGCACGCTACCAAACTGCGCCATACTCCGTTATAATGACCAACATCGAAGTTGGGACAACTAGGCTATTTTTGTATTAGCAGTCTCGCAAACAAAGATAGTCGAATATAGGTCAGATAGAATATATTAGATATATGAGAAAAAAAGCCGCCATGGTGAAATTGGTAGACACGCTGTTCTTAGGCAGCAGCGCTAGAGCATCTCGGTTCGAATCCGAGTGGCGGCATTATTGTTAATAAGATACTATAGTTTAGTATCCCTTCCATATCTAATATCTATAGATATCTATTATATATGGAGTACCTATATAATAAATGACTATCATTGTTCGATCTATGTCAATATGATTTATTACATATCAATCGATTTTATCTTTTTCTTACGAAACGAATCCTATATTAAGAAATAAATGGGTTTATTATGATATTTATAACTCTAGAACATATATCAGCTCATGTCTCTTTTTCTCTTACTTTTGTGATTACTCTTATTTATTCGGGAACCTTAATTTATAAAAGTGAAAAACTAAGTAATTCAGGAGGAAAGGGCATGATAGTGACGTGTATTTGTATAACGGGAGTATTAGTTTCCCGTTCGCTCTATTCGGGGCATTTACCGTTAAGTAATTTGTATGAGTCATTCATGTTCCTTTCATGGACTTCCTCCATGATTCATATAGTTATACAAATACGGGGCCAGTATGCTTGGTGGTTAGGTGCAATCACCGCGCCAAGTGCTATGTTAACTCATGGTTTTGCTACTTTAGGTCTTCCGGATAAAATGCAAGAATCTGCAATGTTAGTACCTGCTTTACAATCTCATTGGTTAATGATGCATGTAAGTATGATATTGCTCAGTTATGCAACTCTTTTATGTGGATCCCTATCATCCATATCTTTATTGGTCATTGCGTCCCAAATAAATCAAAAGATTTTTCTTAATGTGAAAAATTCTTTTTTCTTCAATAAAAATTGGTATTCACACGACCAAGAAAAAAAAGAATTGAAACAGACTTTTTACCTTTCACTTAGAAATTATCGTAAATGGGTGTTTACTAACCAATTAGATCAATTAAGTTATCGTACTATTGGTCTAGGATTTTCTCTTTTAACTATAGGTATACTTTCCGGGGCAGTATGGGCCAACGAAGCATGGGGATCTTATTGGAGCTGGGATCCAAAAGAAACTTGGGCATTAATAACTTGGATTCTATTTGCAATATATTTACATACTAGAATAAACAGGGGTTGGAAAGGACAAAAACCGGCGATTGTTGCTTCTCTAGGATTTATTCTAGTTTGGACATGTTATTTAGGCGTTGATTTATTGGGAATAGGCTTACACAGCTATGGCTGGTTGCTTTAGTAACTTACTAAAGCAACCAGCCATATAACTGATTTTTACCTTCTTGAAGACTTCCAATATTCAACTAGATAATGACATATCTCATAAATTTGATATACCTTTAAAACATTTTTAATAAAAGAAATAAACTTCGTCCAACGATTAATAAAAGAAATAAACTTCGTCCAACGACTGAAACGTCTAGGTTTTTCTAGCTTAACTAATAGCCCGTCTATTATATCTCTTAGGAAACTTAGAAAATTGACGAGTTTCACTCTAATTTCATTTATAAGGTTTGTTAGAAACCTCATAAAGTTGATACGTTGAGTTTCCAACTTATTTATGAGCGGATCTATCAATTTTCTCAGTTTCTTTTTAAGCGTATTTAGAAATCTTTTAAATTGAAGTTTAAGTTTAGAAAAAAGTTCTCTCATTGATTTGATAATAAAATCTTTAAGCGAACTTATCCGTTTGATAAGAAAAGCTCTAAGTTTAGAAAAAAGTTCTCTCATTGATTTGATAATAAAATCTTTAAGCGAACTTATCCGTTTGATAAGAAAAGCTCTAAGTTTAGACAAAAGTGAACCTATCCATCCCCTAATAGAATCTCTAAGCGAACTTATTATTTTTCTGAGTATCGTAAGAAGCTCATTGTACGGGGAGGGGTCAGAAGGAAGGGACGAACTTATGCTGCAAAAAGAGTCTTCTTTTTTATGCTTTACTTCATTTAGAACTTCGTTTTGTCCAGCAACCGGCGACTGTTTCGTACCCAATAAACTTTTGGCATGATTTCCAAATTTTTTAACAATCTTTCTTATCGAAATAAAACTGTGCTTTAGCCTTAGAAAATACAAATTACTTTGAATATGTTCCCAATGATCTATTTTAGGATACATGCGTACCCTCAACATAGCAGATCGACTACCATTATTGGTATTCCACCAAAATCTATTCATGCAAATAAGATCTTCGAATCGATAACGAGGCCAAAGAAAACGTCTTATCTTTTGCCTTGTATCTACGATCAGATGTTCGTTTTTTTTCATTAGACCTTGGTCATTTGGTATCTCTTGACTACTTAATCTTACACTCTCATCCAAATGGTTTTCCAGATTCAAAAGATTCAAAATTCGAAATTCTCTGCGACGTCTTGGAAGAAAAAGATCTTCGAAAATGAAAGAACTTGAAATTTTTTCATTTATTTTTCGTCGTTGAGATCTATCAAAAAGATTGACATTAATCTTTTTCTTCTTTAGTTTGAATAAAAGACTTGCAATTTTATATACAAAGAATCGGTCATCAAAGTACCCCGGTACAAGTGGAATAGATCTTCGGGCTGCCTCGCAAAAAATTCTACGTATATCATTATGTTTCGGGAAGACACTTTTGAGATACAATACAGTATCCAATAATTCCAAGTCAAGATCTCCGTTTTCGGCATATGGAAAAACTAAGTTAGCTACCGCAGTTTCGCTGCCTAATTTTTTCTTATCAAAAAAACGAGCCGCATGTCTGAACTTAGAAACCCAAGGAGTTAGCGGCAGTTTTTCGAGCTCGAATTTCATTCCCCAAGTATAAATATTTTTGGCCATTTCCCGATAGGCTAATTTTTCTTTTTCTAATTGTGGTTCCACTACTTCTTCTCCCCTAAGTTTCATCTCCTCCTTTAACTCTTCCTTCCTTGCAAGGCGTTTTGCCTCCCGTTGGAAGCGTTTCTGTTCTTTCAGATATTCAGTTTTGGCAGTTCTGAAATCTATATCTTGTTCATCGGCTTCCTTGGGTTTGGTCTTGGTTTTGGAAGATTTGTCTACTTTGTATGTCTCATCCAATTTTGATTTAACCCAGTCCCATGCTTTCTTATCACCCTGTGACGCTTTCTTAGCATCTTGTCTCAAAAAAATCTCCTTTATTGCTATTCGGACTTCTTCTTTTTCTCTATTGATTTTATCAATATTGATTTTTGGATGATAAATATCACAGAAGTCTCGAACTAGAAAATCTCTCGATTTTTTTGATCTTTTCGAATTCGAAGATTTACGTTTCCGACTTAATGCTATCAATTTACGTCTCCTCTCTTCTCTTTTTTTCTCTTTTTCTTTTTGGGCAGCTATTTTTGCTAGTTGTCTAGCTCTCTGTTCCTTGAGAAGTCTTTTCTTTGATTCCCGCCTTCTTTGCTTCTTATTTATTTCATCTTCTGCTTTGAATGTCATTGTCAATCTATCGACTTCTTCTGGAGAAGTGGCCGCCTCTAATTTTTTGCGTCGTGTTTCTCTTATTTGAAGTCTCTCCTCTTTTCGTTTTCTTCGGGCCTCCTTAATTTCTTGTTCAGCCGCGGCTTTTCTTTGCCTTTCCTCTTCTTTCTTTCGAAGACTTTCTATAACGAAAGCATCAACATCAAAATCTTTTGGTATTTGGATTTCTCGAAATTTCCACATTTCTTTAATCTGTCTTCTTATGATATTCGGAGGAAAAACGTCACCAAGTTTGTTTGCATTTTTGATTTTTTTTCTAAGATCTGGGAACAACCAGAATTGGAATTTGTAATATCGACTTTTCTTGTAATAGTTTTTTTTAGTTGCCGCGCAAAATTTATCGACAGTCATCTTTTTCTTTTTCTTTTTGGATTTGGAAGAATCACAATTCTTTTTTTTCTTTTTGGAAGAAAAAAACTTTTTCCAAGAAGAATCATATTTCTTCTTCTTCCTCTTCTTCTTCTTCTTGCAAAAACCGGGATTTTGAAAATTAGTAATAGCTTGATAATCCGGTTCCGGTATATATTGAATTGCGGGTCCATGATTATTCTCTTTCATATGATCCAGATAACTATATGCCAAAAGATCATATCTGTGACGTTTGATCCGGTTCTTGAGTCGTGCCATAAAAGTGGCAAAGCGCTTCTCTCCCAAAAACGATGCAAATTCAGTCCATCCCAACCGGTTGCCAATAACATGTTTACGTTTTTTATTTCTGTGTGGATCTATTCTGTAGCCAGCACACCATTTTAACCATTGCTTCCAATGGTTAATCGTTAACTCTCCAGGATGCTTGCAATCCAATATTCCTTGTGAGTCCAAAAATTCTTTCACATTTTTTTTTATAAAAGGAGACGATGCTCTTGATTCTATCAGATCTTTCACATAGAACCCTTTCATATTTCTTATTTCTTTCCATATTTGATGAAAAACGTACGCTTGGGAAATTTCTTTTCCTTGGCATTTGGATTCGACGTTTTTGCTAATTGGATGATTGCTATTGAATATTTTTTTAATTGTTTCAAAACTTCTACTCAATTGCATGCAAAATTCCAAATTTGACTCGATCATATTGAACATACTTATTTTGAGATCAATAAGTAGCAATTTTACCCTAAAATGAATAACTTTCATAAAAAACGGCAATTTCTTCCTGATGAAGCGAAGACTTTTCTTTTGTAAACACGAACGCCAAATTTTGATTCGAATCCACTCTTTTTTCAATTTGGATTTTATGTTAGGAGAAGGTTGATCCATTCTCTGTTTAAAATCAGCTTTCAATTTATTATAAATATCTAGATTGAAGCGATATTCTTCATTCATTTGGTTGATTCGATCATTCATTGTGATTGTCCAATCATCTGGATCTGGAAGACCCAAATTTTGTTCCATCTGAATTGAAAATGGTTCATCTTCATCTTCTACTATTTCTAAAGAAAATTGAATATTAGACGTAGGCCTAGTCCGAATAGTTTTTATTTCTTTCCTAGTATCTAGGTTGATTTTTGGCTCAAACTTTTCCTTTCTCGTCTTTTGTATTTCATTTTGTTTATTTATCGTCTTTCCTATTTCATTTAGCAATTCGCGGATAGGTTCGATAATAGGTTTTGCCCGATCGGACGTATAATTCCAAATCCATTCGCCAATAGGTTCCCAAAAAGAAGGTACGTTTGGTGGATTACCAAAAGGTGATTCAATTTCTGTACCATAGATAGTTAAGTATCCTGTTGTTTTTGTTTCAGTGTCAGCAGAATTAGGTTCATACCAAGGTTTTAAGCGAAAAGGATATACAATCTTGATTTGAATACCTTCTTTGATGTAATCTTTTAGGAACTTTTTCGGGACATCCGGGTCCGTCAATTCATATCCATCATAATTACATTTGAGATATGTTTCCTTTTCCATGTTTTTCCAATCCCGCTCCCATTCGGGAACTTGAAACAGTAAAGTACGACCAATATTTTTAGCTATTATCAAAATAGGCAAATACAATCGTTTCCTTAAATACGTATGAGTAAACAAGAGAGCAGCTCTGACATAGTGAATCACTTCTCCGTCGAAGGTTTGCTGTGTTCGGCGGCGACGATCTTCTTTTCGTCTTTCGCGTCTTTCAAAAAATTGGGCGCGAATCCTTAAGGATCTCGGAGTTATTCTTCTTTTTTCGTCCTTCTTAGGCACAGGTTTGTGATGTGATGACTTTTGAGTCATTGATTTTAGTCTCCCGAAAAGAATCGACTCTGGTCTCGGTATCCAATGGTTGATTGCTGAAACTTTTCGTCGTTGAAAACGGACAGCCCCTTTTACCAAATCTCGACGAAAATCTCCTTCATAAGGATAACTAAAGACGTATATATCTTTGGATACAAGATCCTCTTCTTCATCCCCCCCATTGTTCGCTTCTTCTTGTTCAAGAGTTTCTTCTTCTTCAAGAGCTTTTTCTTTTAAAGGTTTAAACAACCCTTTTTTTGTTGTTTCTAAGGCCTCATTCTTCTCTCGTTCTTCCTCCTCTTTTTTCTTCTTTTCTTCCGGTTCCTCGAGCTTCTCAAAGGGCTTTATAATTATTAACTGCCGAGCTTTTTTTGGGCGAACTTCGAGACAATCTTTGACCGCTATAGGGTCGTGAACTCCAGATAATAGGGTAGAGGGCAATTTAGGAACAACAAACCTGTTAAAATCTCGGATTCGAGGTTCGTAATCATCAAGACGGTTTTTTTCCTGTTCTATTAATTTGCTATAAAGCACATAAAGTTCATGAAAATCTGCGAAATCCCTCATATCTTGCTCAGATTGTTCTTTTTCAAAGAAATATTCATCAAGATGAATATTTGATTTATCGCTCTTATGTTCTTTATCCTTAGTATGTTCCTTATTAGAAGAAGGCGGATCCTCTTCTAAAATATCTGCGAAATCCTTCAGAATATCCTTCTCTGATATTGAAATATCCATAGATAATCGATAGTTTGATAATTCGTCCGAATTAATAAAAAAAAGTCGCTCATAAAGCAAAGCCTGCTCGGTAGGAAGAACACTAAGAAGCAATTCCCATTTGGTACCCGTAGTTTCAAGAAAAATATGCAACAAATAATTTGTTAACAATTTTTTCTCACAAGAAGCAATGTCTTTTTCTATTCTTTCCTTTAAAGGCGCCGGGACCAATGTGTTGAAAACATATTCTAATGAAGATAAATTTTTAGGATAAATTTTATCATATTTCTTCTTTAAGTCCTCCAAAGTAGATTCATCTAACCATTTTCTTCTGTTCTGTTCTTCTAATAAGACCATACGAATTTTATCTATCCACCATTTTGAAATAAGTTTGATTCGCGGTTGAACGATTCTTTCTTTATTTTCTGGTCGAATTAAAGAAAATCGAAGAAGTCGGTTGGTAGAATCATGGTTCTTATTGGTAGAATCATGGTTCTTATTGGTAGAATCATGGTTCTTAGTGGTAGAATCCTGGTTCTTAGATTCTGACAGTTTCTCTTTTTGCTCTTTCAAGTATTCCTCCGAATAAAGCATCCAAGGCGACTTAAATTTAAATTGATTCATTGACCCACGGAATGGCCCGCTAAGTAAAGGATCATCAACTTCTGAAAGACGCTTTTTATCTTTTGTTTTTTTAAACCTGATTCTTTTTTCAAGAATTTTGACAACAGGAGATCCATTGCTTAGAGCTCTCACCCTATTTTCAAGCTCTTCGCCTAAAGAAGTTTTCCTCTCCCATTTTTTTTCTATCCATTCATCAAGGTGATCCTGATTTGAATCAAGACTTTGATCACCCAAGTTTGCCATTTTGGCAAAAAAAGAGATACTTGGCGGAGCTGTGAAAGAAATTTTTTGATGGCCATCACTGAGACAAACATCAAAGAAATATTCAGCAACTTGGCCCCTCACAGGGCCACGCAGAATATAATCTCCTATACTCACGTATCGAAGGGGGTCGTTAAACCGATTAGAATCCAACACTATTAATGGCCACCTTTTGATTATAAAAGGTAATATTTTTTCTTTGTCAGCATGCAATATCAATTGATCAGATAAAAATTTCACTAGCGTTCTAAAAGAAGAAGGCAAAGGAATGGACGGCTTATTAACATTCTCCTCATTTTTTTGAATATTAATAGGAGTCTTAGGCTTGTGCTTCTTATGTTTTTTTTTCTTGTTAGATGTCTTTAGCTCACCCCTAAAAGATTTTTTCTTATCAGATAACTCTAATGATAGTTCTTCAAGTTCTTCTCGAGGACCGTGAATGAACGTCCTTGAATCATTCCACTTAGTAGCAATGAGAGAAGGATTCCTCCCGCAGCATGCCAGCATGGCATAGCCAAAGAAAATAATTTGAAAACTGAAGGCGAAAAGTTCTCCCTTTCTATCCCTTTTTAAGGGAACATCATTTTCCACCCGTGAACAAAAAATTTTCGTCATTTTTACAAAAAGAATTTGTCCGCTCAACCATCCGGCTGCGGTACTCAGCAGAAATAAAAAGTTTCCGCTATATCTGAATAGCATCAGATTGATTAATCGGGTATAGATAGATTTACCGAAAAGGGCGGGGTTTAGCAGTTGTAAAGCGACTCCAATAAAGAATTCTACTGCCGGATTTTGAAGCCAAGGGTGTCTCCGAATCAAAGCTCTTTGATAAACAAGAAAAAATAAAACGGGAACAAGCATGGTTGCCATCAAATGGGGTTTCCAAATACTCGCATAAATAGGCGCTACGTATATGGATGAGAAGACCACCAGTTGTGCCACAAAAGAACCACTAAGAATCAAATTCCCTGCAGGAACAATTTTTCTGTTGTCGATGACTTTGTTTTGAATTAACATCGATCGAATAAAATACATCTGGGCCGGGCCAATTGGCAATGTTGCTAAAAAACCATAATAAACTCCAAATAATAGAATGGGTGTGGATCTTTCAACCCATGGTATGATGTAATGAAACATAGTTTCTTTTCCTCCTGCCCTTAGGATTAGTTAATGATAATTAATAGAATAGAAAATGGAATAGAATTTTTTTTATTCATTCATGAGACTATGATTTTAACGTTATTAACATAACATTCGGATCATTTTTTTATTTAATATGACAATTTTTCTATAGAATTAGATTACTAACCTATTTCTATTTCATGGAATATTTAGAAACTGTCTTAGATAGATCATTAGATAACATTCCAAATCTATATACAGAGATTAACGACAACATCGAATCTACTCCCTAACTGTATTACATAGATCAATATATTACCATAGATCATTTTTTTGTATATGATAGCACTATAAGTATATGGTTACTTATCTCATATATGTGTCCTACCTGCCGAATCTTCTTCTATAAGTAACATTACTCTACTAAGTATTATAAGTATATCATTACTTATCTTAATCTTATATATGTGTCCTACCTGCCGAATCTCCTTAATTAGGGGCTATTCGAATTTAATCGCGGTGATTCGAAATCTTATGTTAATCAAGATATCCAAAATTGACTATTGACTTATTAATAGAAAATAAAACATATTTCTAAAGGTGCCGTTCAACCATTTAATTTAATAAGCTAAACAGAATATTCTATCCGATCCACTTTCTCTTCCACTATTGAACTAAACTCACTCTATTATATAACAAAACAATGATATTGTGTTGTCAAACCGATCCACTTTCTCTTCCACTATTGAACTAAACTCACTCTATTATATAACAAAACAATGATATTGTCAAATATTCGATGAAATAGAATAAGCTTCTTGAATGCCTTGATGGTGGAATGGTAGACACGCGACACTCAAAATGTCGTGCTAAACAGCGTGGAGGTTCGAGTCCTCTTCAAGGCATACATATTAAATATTGAATTTAATAGTTATATTATATTAGATATTAGAATTAATGGCAATTGAATTACTCATTCAATTGCCATTTTTCAAAAAATCAAGTCGAATTGATCGATAGTACTACTATTAAACTATATCAATTCGATTTGATTTTTTTGAAAAGTTTTAAAGACAAAATTCGGACCGATCAAATTTGAACAAAATGAATGAAAGATCTAGGCTTTTTTATTGTTATTTAATCCTTCCGCCAATAAACAATCAATGGCATTCGTAGAAAGCCATTTTGTTTTTAATAATGTATCGATCATTTGTTTAAATAACATTCTATTAGAGAAGAATAAATTTGATAAATATTCATAACTTTCGGATAGAGTTTTATAAGTAAGAGATTCATTAGATAATAAATCTATATTTTCCCTTTCTCCCTTGAGCAAACGTTGTTTAAATTTATCATCCCGTGTTTTTTCACGGAACCAACGTTCACTTATCACCGATTGGGGATAAGGTAATACACGTTTCAATCGGGTACCAATTTCTTGAAAGCGTTTGAAATTTTCAAAATTTTCTTTTTCTTCCATTTTAATATTAAGAGGTAAATCGTCATCATTAGTCTGAATTTTTATTCCTAGGGCTATTTTTCTCACCTTTTTACGCTTTAGAATAGACTTTAACGTTTTTTTAATACTGATATTTAGCTCTCTTGTTGAAGAATAAGTAAGATAAATGCTCTTCACAAGTTCTTTAGAAGCAAAAAGTTCTCTTCGTTCAAAAGAAGAGTGCTTATTTAAAAAGCGAATACTCACGGGATCCCAAAGAAATCGACGAGCTAGACAGATTACTGGTGTATTTAAAGGTTTATACTCCATTGCATACTCTTCTGTGTCAAATTGATATATTCCCATCCTTTGAAACTTTTTGTATAGTAATTTTGCTTCCCAGAAAGCAGCTGTCTTTCTTTCTATAATATCGTCCTTCCCAGCATAAAGAGGCCGGAAGTCGGGGCCAGACATTAGAAATTTCTTCCAATATAAGCTAGAAAGACGGGTCGGTCTTTCTTGAAACCCTCCAAACAGGTGAAGATAATCCAATAATGGATTTTCTATTGTTATATCTTTTATATGCTCAAATCGATTGCTGCGAATAAAACTAAAACGCCAGGTCCTAGAATCACAAACTATAGGAGTTTCGTCCTCTTCTCCGTAGGAATTTCTTAATTCTTTAGATAAAACGATTTTATCTAGTATAGAAGATAATCCTTTTTGCATCATATCTTTTTTGAACTGAGGAGCAATTGTTATGTAATCAGAATTGCCCCGATATATTGCCAACGATGGAAATTCTTCCAGAAGACCCTGTAAGAGACTCGAAGCTAGAATGAAATCATTTTCAATGAAAGGATCAAAAGGATTATTCCAATTCTCTCTATTTGATTCCGATAAAAACCAACAATCTTGCGCTACTGATCCGGCCAAGCAACCCAAAATATGATAGAATACGGTGAACTCTTTCGCAACTGTTCCGGCAATTGAAGGTTCTAAATACCATTGATGCAAATAGTTTGCCCTTCGACCCTCGAAATCTAGATTAAGCCTTAGAGAATTTTTTAAATACGTTAGTTTATTCTGTATAATGGCTTTTCCTATCTTATAAGGAAGTCCTTGAAAAAATTCACTGAACTTCAGATTATAATTACAAGGACCCCAATTTGATCTATACAAAGCTACTCCAATTATATCATTGTCTATAGCTGAAGTATTTTGGCTCATGCTAATTAGAAATATTTCATCAGCAAGTTTTGCTAAATCTTGCGTAGTAAAGCCTTTGGTAGTTAATCCAAATTCATCATAGCAGTTCCATTCTTTTTTCAAGTAGAGCCCTTTGTTACGTAAAAGCAAAGGAAATTCTTTTTCTCGATATGGGGCAGGCAACTTTTTAGTATTGATAAATGTATCGAATCTTCGTTTACTACGAGGAGGACTTATTAGAACTGGATCAATTTTTTTTGGAATATCAGTTGAGGCAATAACAACAATATTTTGTTTGATGGTGGTTTCTTTTTCACCATCAATCGGATTAGATGGATCCCCAAGAAGTTCTACCAATAATGCAATAAGATAAAAGTAATCATTCAGTTCATGAATGCTTGGAATCCATATGACGCAAGGAGACATCAATTTTGCCAATTTGAGTGCAAATACGAATTGGATTACTCTTCTCGCAAAATACTCTGGAGGGTTAGGATTAAAAAATCGATCATACAAAAACTTATGAGGTTTTTTATCATAGTACTCCTTCTCAGCTACGTCTTTTGGCCTGCCTGACCAGCCGAGAGACCTGAGGATATTTTCATGCTCAAGGTATGATTGTTTAGCTGAAGATGTATACTCGGGTTCATAGCGAGACAGAAGTTTTTGCTGCCTCAAAAAACTTTTAGGAGATATTCTTATTAAAGGTAAATAAGAATCTGCTGCTAAATTTTTAGCCAAGTAGGATCGTCCAGTTTCCTTAGGCCCTATCAATAAAATTCGATTCGAAAAGGACGGTACTGGGTAGAGTGGGTAAAATCTAACGTGGTCATATAAGAATGAGCGAATTGGGATGGAAGTCATCTTCTGATAAAAAGCAGCGAAGATCGGTATTTCTGCTAAAAACAATGAATTTAATTCGGAATTCATTAAGCCTATTCTATGAGTTAGGCCTCTCTGAATAAATTCAGCTAAATATCGAAAGTAAAGAAGTCCTGGCTGTTCTTTTTTTTCAAATTCATGAAATAAACCAATAGGGGGGGTTAATTTCGATTCAAATTGAGAGATTCTTTCTTGTAGTAAAAACAATCGATTTTCTCTCAAAAGAAAGTCATCCACTTCAAATTCGTACAAAATTGTTTTTATAAGTGAGTGATATTTCCGGCATTCTCGAAAACGCCGCCGCAACCATTTAATATTTTTGACATACCAAATTTTCAATAGTAGCGATAATCCTATATCATCAGGATCCGAGTCCAGCTCGATATAGTCCACAAATGTAAGCCAAGAACCATACCAATTTAAATTAGAAAAATTTCTAAGCCTTTTATAAGATCTAATCATTTCTCCTACTCTCTCAAAGCAGTAGGAATTATACTGCAAAACTCTGATGAGATAGAAGTTCCTATAGAACTTAATCAACAATAAAGGAATTGCGGAGGAAATATAAAAGAAAAACCCAATGAAGATATAAAGAAAAATATCATATTCCCGAACATTATGTATATATTTCCATACATCAAATGATATTGATAGATCCTTTCCCCGAAGTACTTGTCTAAATACTTCGTCATTTGTTTCTTGCAATATTTTGTCAATATTCCAGCGGGATAACATAAGATTGAATATAGGGAGAATTTGATCATTCAATATCGGGAGAATTTGATTATTTAATATAGGGAGAATTTGATCATTTAATATTATGAGAATTTGATCATTCAATATTGTGATAATTTGATCAATTTTATCTCTAAATTCCCACTTTAGAACTTTCCAAAATTGATGATAAAGTGCCCACAAAATGTTCAAATTGTGATTCCAATTTTGCCTAATATTGCCCGGGATTGATACCAACTGATTAATATTATTTATTGGTATTTCTGGTATTTCTATTTCCGAAAAAAGAGTAAAAAACAGATTTTTAGTATATTTCCACCCTGTGGAAGTAAAAAGCCACAACCATGACTTATGTGTTTTAAACAAACCCCATTTCTCAAAAAGAATATTTCTTTTTATTTGATCAAAAAGAATATTTATTTGATTTTGATTAAAAGAAATTATTCCAAAAGACTTTAGTTTTGAAAATACTAACTTTAGTTTTTCTTTATCAAAAAAGTCACCTATGGATTTGAATTCCATAAACTCACCTATGGCTTCGTCTTCCATAAAGTCACCTATAGTTTTGTCTTCTATTATATCTCTTTCTGTTGAACTTTTTTCTGCAAATTGATTCATTCGCAAAGATATTTCGGACAATAGATCATCTTGATAAGATTGAGTTTGAATAAGATCTATGTTTGAACTAAAACTATTTTGAGAATACTGGCTAGAGGTCTTTTCTTCTAAATCTGAACTATTTAAAAAAGGATAGCAAGAGTTTTTGTCAAAATTGACAATTTGTAGGCTTATTAAAGGAGTTTTAGAAATATCTTCAATCGAGAAATTGATATTTCTACGAATAATAGAATTCAATTTATCAAAGAAATTAGACGATTTATGCAAATCATGAATTAGCATTTTGTCACATAAATATTTATCCAATAATATATTGACTTGTGACTTTATGAGTGAGATAGTTTCTTTCTCTGAGTACACAGCTCTCATTTCGTTAATAGACGAAGAAACCAGATTGTTAGGAATGAAAACTAAATTTAATAATTGTCCATATGTTACATTCTTATTTTTGATATGAATCCTTCCCATGTAAGAAGCCAATCTTTTTTTATAAAAAAGACGAGGACGGTGTAAATAATCTAAAAATTCAAAGGTATTTGCTTTGTAAAAAGAAGCTCTCAATGAATTTTGATTAGAGAGTTTTAAAGGATTCAACCAATTGTCTTGATTATCAAATATTTCCGAAAGACCCGCGTTATTAAATAGTTCCAATAATTCCATGTAATTTTTTCCATTATCAAAGACGTCAATAATAAATTCAATTATCGGTTTTTTCTCATTTAATGTTTGTTTGGATTCAAGATTAGGAATTGATTTAGATTTTGTGCCATTTTCATTAAGCTTGTCCCAAACATTTTCATTAAGCTTGGCCCAGAGAATCTTCGAACGATTCATATTCTCCGAGATAAACTTATTAATTCCAGTATAATGAAATTCATTGGGATCCCCAAACCAACCCCAATGTTGAATAGTCGATAATTCAATTGGATCTAACACTCTCTTTTTTAAATTGTTTTGTTTGGAAATGGACAAGAGATATTCTAATCTTTGTTGAAAGTATTCGATCTTTTTGGATAATACAAAAGTGTTTAAAAAATTTGGATTTCTAATCTGAACAGGTCGAAAAATAGGGCGATCCAAACATTCTTTCTGACACATTATCCAACTTGATGAATGCTGGTTAATTGCATCTTGCGTTACATTATTCAAATTGCGACTTAATGTTTTGAGAAAATAGATGAATTCCAAATAGTATTTATTTTTATTCAATACTTTCTGTAATTCGAAATAGTATCTTTGTAATTCCATATAGTATTTATGGAATTCCATATAGAAATATCCAAAATAATTATGTAATTCCAAATAGTATTCATCCAATAGTTTTTGTGATTCCAATTTTTTCTTATTCACTACTTTCTGTAACTCCAAAGAGTATTTATGGAATACCAAAGAGTATTTAGTCAATAATTCCAAATAGTATTCATGAAATACCAAAGAGTATTTATGGAATGCCTTATCTAATTCTAAATAGTATTTATTCAATACTTTCTGTAATTCCAAATAGTATTCATGAAATACCAAAGAGTATTTATGGAATGCCTTATCTAATTCTAAATAGTATTTATTCAATACTTTCTGTAATTCCAAATAGTATTTATTCTTATTCAATACTTTCTGTAATTCCAAAGAGTATTTTTGTAATTTCAAATAGTATTTATTCGTGTTCAATACTTTCTGTAATTCCAAAGAGTATTTATTCTTATTCAATACTTTCTGTAATTCCAAAGAGTATTTATTCTTATTCAATACTTTCTGTAATTCCAAAGAGTATTTATTCTTATTCAATACTTTCTTTAATTCCAAAGAGTATTTATTCTTATTCAATACTTTCTGTAATTCCAAATAGTATCTTTGGAATTCCATATAGTATTTATGGTATTCCAAAAAATAATACTTCTGGAACGATTCTAAATCCTTTAATACAAAATCTTTTAAGAAATATTCATTCAAATCAGATTTTGATACAACAGGTGCCAATACGTTCTTCAAGAAATCGAATCTCATAAATGCTTTTTCAATTTCAACATGCTCGTTAGCTTTAATCTTGTATCTACTCAATATTTTATTAAATATTAGTTGTTTAGTGTTATCATCTTCTGATGTTTTCTTTTTTTCAAAAATATTGAGTACCCGAAGGAAAGAATCATGCGTTAATTCATCTCTGGAATTGAAGAAGTAATTGAAGGACTTCAATAGAGTCTGGTTGAATAAATGTAATTCGTTCACACGATCATCGATATCTAGGTCAATTTCATCATTAGAGTAATAGAGATTAGGCTTAGTTATTGATAGAGTAAATTGGTCTGTTATTTTAAGAACAAATTTTTTGAATTGGAAATCATCGTTTAATGCTAATTGTTCTTTATTTTGATCACAGGATGAGGGAGATCTTGAAGATAAATTCGATTTCATAAATCGAATACAATTGAATTGGTTTATATAGTCTTTTCTGATGTTCCATTCGCGATCTGGTAAAATATCATAATTGACAGAAGGATTTTGAATAAATTTTTGAACCTTCCATAGATCAACAATTCTATTCTTTTCTAATCCCCTGAAATATTGAAAAGCATCTTGTCGCCCTTTCAACAATTTGAATTTTTCACTCGGTTTATTGCTATAATTAATACTTATACATGATTCATCTATTAACAAAGGATCAAACAACGTTTGAAAAACTTCCGTCTCTGAAAAGGGAAAAGATTCTCTTGCTTGATCTGATTCTTCTTGTAATATTTTTTCTTGTTCAAAATACTTCAATTTTGCTTTTGTCTCCTTATGGAGTTTCCTTAGTCTTCGTAGACTTTCTCTGCAGCTTTCGACTTCTCGAATTTTTCGTTTTCTTCGCATATTTATGATTTCTTCTGGTTCTGAAGAACGAGCAAATTCTTCTTCTGCTTGAACTAGTCCAACTTCTAGTTGTTCGAGTCTGTTTTCTACTTCCTCAATAAATTTGCTTCGCTCAAGATAAAGTAATGACTCCTGCCATTCATAAAGGTTTTCAGGTTCTGTTTCAGATTTCCAATATTCTGGAATTGAATTAAAAGATGAATCAATCTCCCATTCGATGCCATTAGATTCCTTCTCCAAAAGGCTTTCCCAACTTGTTGTTTCTTGCTTCTCTGATATTCTATCATTTTTCTGATTCAGATTTGTTTTAGAACTGGATAAAGTCCAAACATGTTCTTTTGGATTGAGCAAGCAACGTTGATATCTCCTTCGGACTTTTCGCGAAAAAATAAAACGATGCGGAACGAGCAACAAATTTTCCTTTCTAGCTCTAGCTCCAAAATGTTGTACAGCCGGAACCGGAAATATCTTCATCAAATTAGATTTTGATGATTTGTTTCTTTCAATTAATCGAATATTCAAAAAATAGAAAAGTAATGGTAATGCTATTATCATTACAGCTTTTATTACTTGACCTTTTAAGATAAATATACGTATATCCCGTATAAGTAATGTACTAAGAATCCGAAAATCAAAAAGCTTAACAACACTTTCTCGACCAGAAAATATTTGACTTAGCAATCTCACCAAATTGGATTCATTCCATGGAACGAATATATCCATCATGTAATCTTTAAATTTCGACTGAACGCTAAAGAACCAAACTATTTCTCGGTTTTTTCCGATAGGGTCCGTAGACCACGAATTTTCATGTTTTCCCATATATTATTTTTTATTATTTTGTAAGATAATATAGTGTAATTATTACTTATTAAATTGAATTATAATAAGAAAGAGGTAGTCAGTGCAAGTTATTCAACTATTGTATTACTTATTAAATTGAATTATAACAAGAAAGAGGTAGTCAGTGCAAGTTATTCAACTATTGTATTACTTATTAAATTGAATTATAATAAGAAAGAGGTAGTCAGTGCAAGTTATTCAACTATTGTACAATTTGTAAAAAAAAAGTTTCTTGTTATTTCTATAAAAGAGAAATAGAATTGAATTGGTTACCATATTTATTATAATGAAATAACTTTACCATAGCATCCATGGCTGAATGGTAAAAGCACCCAACTCATAATTGGGAAGTCGCGGGTTCAATTCCTGCTGGATGCATAATAAACAGTTATTGCACTCTGTTTTTTAGATGAAAGAATCGCAGCAAGGTTATCTCGATTCAATTCAGTATGGAGATTAGATTATCTCCATCCTTGTTTTGTAATTCTTAACTTCTATTTAAAAGAGAAGTTAAGAATTACAAATATTTTATTTACACATGTTTGAACGACTTTTTCTCAGATAGAAAATCTATATTTTGTTTTGGTACAAAATGAACAAATTCTATAACCAGTATTATAACCAAAATGAACTTATAATTGAATGATCAAGTTGATTTTGTAATTAGAAGTTCATCTGATAATTTAAGCCTAGCCTATTCCCTGTGATTTTAAGAATATGAATATAAGGGCAATTCTTCCTTTTTTTTTACACCTAGTGAAAATGATATTACAAAAAATATCAATCTCTAAAATAATGTATCCTGGGCAATTGCAACAATTGGATTCATTATTATTCCCAATAAAGTAGATGCTATTACAGATATAATCATACTAAATTCGATATAATTTTTTGAGATTGAAGAAGATAATCTATAATTTTGCACGTAGGGAGTTATTTCTTTGTTTCTTTCAGTCATTAATAACTTAATTATTTTAAGATAATAATATATGGAAATAGCACTCATAAAGAGTCCTATTGAAACCAATAAATAGGAACCTGCTTGCCACCCACACCAGAATAGATAAAGTTTTCCAAAAAAACCTGCTAATGGAGGAATCCCTCCTAGAGATAGTAGACATAAAGATAAAGACAAAGCTGAAAAAGGGTCTTTCGCGTATAATCCTGCATAATCCCGAATGTTATCTGTTCCTGTACGTAGACTGAATAATATAATACAAGCAAAAGTTCCTAAATTCATAAAAATATAGAGCAGCATATAAGTTATCACACTTGCATATCCGTTATTTGGGTCTTTATCAATTATTCCAATAAGGATATATCCAATTTGACCTATCGATGAATATGCAAGCATACGTTTTATACTTGTTTGAGTAATAGCAATTAAATTTCCTAATATCATGCTAAGAATAGCTGATATTTCCAAAAGAAGATGCCATTCGTTCAATGAAAAATAAAAAATAATATCGAAAATTCTAGTGACTAAAGCTGAAGCAGCTACTTTTGAAATAACAGAAATAAAAGCAACGACTGGAGTGGGGGAGTTAGAGTCGAAAAGAGGAATTCTCCCTTCTCTCATTCAGAACCGTGCATGAGACTTTCTTCTCGCACGGCTCCTAAGTGATAAAAAAAAATTTGCAGAATCATTTGATTCTCTTTTTTTTATTACCTTCCTCGTGTATGTATAAGATTGAATATATTCAATTGATATAAAGAATAACTAATCCTTAACTTCGCGAGGAATCCTTACTCAGTGGTTATTATAGTATGCAATATAGTCTATAAATTGTAAATCATTTTTCTTATTTTTTTTTTAAGTTCAGTTATGAAAGAGTTAAAAATAAAAAATAAAACCATCTGATTTAAATCGTTCTGAATAGTCATGAGATGCTCATCTTAGGGTAATCTTTTTGTCGACGGATGCCTTCTTTTTTACACTCGTAGTTTCTGAAGAATGAAAACTTACTATGTAGCATCTACGTTAATAATAAAAGTACACGTCAATCTGACCCTTTGTTAAAAACTACCCGTAATAATTCATTTGTAAAAGTTATTTATTGTATTGGGGTGGTGTAGTGTGTTAATTCAATCAAACAATTGAGTTTGTTTCTTACTTTGCTTTACCTTAATTCAATTCAAATTTTTGGTAAAAGTGATGTCTTAGTCCAAGTGGGAATAACAATCTTTTTTTCACATGTCTATAGAGTTTTTATAAATAGAAACAAACATCTCTAAAAAAGATATTGTATGTAATAATTTATCAAACGAATCGCACTCCTTCATATACATCGGGGGTCCATTGATGAAAAGGAACTAAAGAAAGTTTGAATGCAATTCCTACCGTTACAGATAGAAGTGCAATCCAAATTCCTGGAGAGTTATACATTTGTGTATTTATAAGACCATTGGCTATTTCTTGAATTTCAATCTCACCTCCAGATAGACCATATAGCCAAGAAAGACCATAAGCAAGAATGGAAGAACTTGTTCCACCCATAAGTAAATATTTCATAATAGCCTCATTAGACCGAACATCTCTTTTGGTATATCCAGATAATAGATAAGAACATAGACTTAAACATTCTAAAGATACGAAGATAGTTGTTAAATCATTAGCACCACATAAAAACATTCCTCCTAGAGTAGCTGTTAATATGAATAACAAAAACTCTGTTACAGCCATTTCTGTACATTGAATGTATTCCACGGATAGAGGAATACACAAAGTGGAACATAATAAAATGAGAAACCGAAATATTTTATTAAAATTGTTTGTTTGTAAATTGCCAAAAAAACTAATCGTGGGTTCTTCTCTCCATTGAAATAACAAAAAAGTTATGCTTAGCACTAAACTTGTTAAAGAGATGAAATAAAACCAAGTTGTCTTTTTCTGATCAAAAATGACATCGATTACTAGAAGAAGAAATAGGCCGAAAATCAGGATGCATTCTGGGAAAATGGAACTTCCATAGAAGAGAAGCAAATGAAATTCTTTCATAAAAATGATTTTAAAGTATAAAAAATGCATTTTTCATTTTGTCCGGATCATTAGTTACTAACTTCAATTAATATTCGAGCAACATTTTATTTAGAATCTCCTTATTATCATTATATCTATGATTTATTTTTCATTCTTCTTTTCCTTTCGTTTTCGTTCCAATAAAATTTGTATCAATTTTTTTGTATCAATTTTGAGAAAGTAAGTTTTCTTTTATTGATCAAAATGGGATAGATCTGTGGATCTATTTATACTAGTTAGTGGATTAACGGTAATGCGCAAAAGCTTTATTGGATTCTGCCATTTTATGAATCTCTTCCTTCTTGCGTATAGCATTGCCTTTCTCTCTGGCAGCATCCATTATTTCGTAACTTAATTTGAATTGCATATTTGGACCAGAACGTTTTCGGGATGACTCTAATAACCAACGAATTGCAAGTATTTTTCCTTCTTTCTCTTTTATTTCAATGGGAACTTGATAAGTGGATCCACTTACACGTTTTGATTTTACTATCAATTTTGGAGTTAATTTGTCTATTGCTTGACGTAGAACAATTAGTGGATTTTTCTCTGTTTTTTGTTGAATCTTTTCTAGAGATTGATAAAAAATTCGATAAGCTAATGATTTTTTTCCGTTCTTAAGAATACGGTTAACGACCATGTTAACTAATCGATTATGATAGATCGGATCAAATTTATCAATTTTCTTTTCTACAGTACTTTGGCGTGACATGAGTGTGAAAAAGGTTCATAAATTTATTTCATAAAGACTAATCATTACTTATTTCGGCTTTTTAACTCCATATTGTAGGGTAGATCTCTAAAGGTATCAAAGATCTCCCCCCAAACCGTACATACGACTTTCGTCGGATACGGCTTTCCACATGATTCTATTTGCATATATAGAAGATATTCATTCTTATGCATAGAATTATGTTTACTCATTCTCAATTGAGTATCCGTTTCCTTTCTTTTGCTATGATTAGAAATCTTGTATTTTCTATATCTATACGATTAGGTCCTTAGGTTTAAAACAGAGTATAAAAAAGGAAAAGGTGTTTTAAATCAATGCTATTTGAATTGAGTCTGCTCCAAAAAAGTCAAGACATTTCCAATTTTATGTTAACACACACTAAGTAAGGGAAAACTTATAAAATGAATTCAATATTAAACCTTAGACATATATTATCCTTATTGTTTTAGCCTGCTCTAGTCCCCTTAGAAAACGTTCGTTATTGGGTTAGCCATATACTTTACATGTTTTTAGCAATTGACATGGCATCATCATAAAATGATACAAATCTTAGATAAGAATATACAACGCACTAGAACGCCCTTGTTTCCGGTTTTTGACTGAGACAGCATCTAAAATTCCTCGAATTATGTGATATTTAACACCGGGCAAATCTTTGACTCTTCCACCTCTTACTAATACTACAGAATGTTCTTGTAAATTATGGTCAATACCAGGTATATAAGCAGTGATTTCATATTTAGAAGTTAATCGTACTCTGGCGACTTTGCGTAAGGCAGAGTTTGGTTTTTTAGGGGTGATAGTGGAAAAGTTGACAGAAAAGTGACCTTTACTGCCACTCTATAAAACCGTACATGAGAATTTCACCTCATACGGCTTCTCGTTCAATTCTTTTTAAGACATTTTTGTTTTTCGAGTATTTTGAATATTATATAGATTATATTCTATGTATTATATAGATAATATTATATTCTATATAGAATAATATTCTTATATACATATATTCTATTTTTTTGTAAAAAAAAAAAAAAAAACTATTTGAATCCTTCGGGGTTCATTTTTCTTTCTCTATAAGAGTGATAATCTTTTTTTTATCCATTTTTATTATTTACATTAACATGCTCATTTTTTATTGATATCTCGAAATATCATTTCATTTTGTTTCATCACAAATTCAATTCAAAATTGACGGGTTAATGTAAGCTTATCCATGTAGTTATGCATTATTTGAACTGGGAATCAATTTGATTCAAAATTTTGACTTTTGTGCTTTGGTTTGGGTGGTATGGTTTGGATACTGAGAATTATTTCGATGGCCTATGATAAAATGGTATCAATAGAATATATGTTCCGAGCGGCTGTGTGCACCAATCGGCAATATAAGGTAAGAAAATATAGGAAAAGTTTTTTTTGAAATGCAGCAAGAATTTATCGATTCTTTTGGAATGGGAAGTTCTTACAATTTCCCTTCTGGATAA